ATGGATAAAAAAAATAAAAAAAATAAGCTAAACATTAAGTTTAGTCTTATATCGTTAAGATCAGAAAGATGATTTTGATCATCAAATGCAAAAGATATTGGAACTTTATACCTTATTTTTGCTTTACTCTCAGGTTTAATAGGTACAGCTTTTTCTGTGTTAATCAGATTAGAGCTATCTGCACCTGGAGTTCAATTTATAGCAGATAATCAGTTGTATAATAGTATAATAACTGCTCATGCTCTTGTTATGATATTTTTTATGGTCATGCCAGCTATGATAGGAGGGTTTGGTAATTTTTTATTGCCATTGTTAATAGGGGGAGCCGATATGGCATTTCCTAGGTTAAACAATATTAGTTTTTGGCTCTTAATACCAAGTATAGCATTATTCTTATTTGCTAATGGTATAGAGAATGGAGCAGGTACAGGCTGAACTCTCTATCCACCCCTATCAGGAATACAAAGTCATAGTGGACCCAGTGTAGATCTCGTTATATTTGCTTTACATTTATCTGGAATAAGCAGTTTATTAGGGGCTATGAATTTTATATCTACTATTCTTAACATGAGATGCCCAGGTATTAGATTACATAAGTTAGCACTATTTGGGTGAGCTGTTGCTATAACAGCTGTATTACTTCTGTTATCTTTACCTGTGCTAGCCGGTGGTATTACTATGATATTAACGGACAGAAACTTCAATACATCTTTTTTTGAAGTAGCTGGGGGTGGTGATCCTATCTTGTATCAACACCTTTTCTGATTTTTTGGTCACCCAGAGGTTAAATTTGTAGGCCTCTTAACATTGCTGTATGCTGGGACCACTTTGTTACAAAGTTTTAGATACTTCATCGTACACGACATAGTTAAAAAGCTAAAACAAAAAAGTAAATCAGCAGGTAACATTTCATTATACGGAACATATACAATGAATGGAACCTCAGAGACTCTACGCAATGGAATTGTAGTAAATTCAGAACATGTAAAACGTACATCAAGACATGTTCCTAAACACTTGAAGCCTCTTAATAATGGACAATTAGGTCATTATTTAGCAGGTTTAATTGATGGTGATGGTCATTTTAGTAAAGCTCAACAATTAGTTATAGTATTTAGCTCTTCAGATGCATTTCTTGCTTATTATGTAAAAGAAAAATTAGGTAATTGTAATGTTAGAAAAGTAAAAGATAAAAACGCATATCTTTTAATAGTGTCCAAAAAGGAAGGAATACTAAATGTGCTTAACTTAATAAATGGTAAATTAAGGTCAGAAAATAGATTTAATCAAGTAATTGATGATATATTAAATCATGTTAGATATAAGGATATAAATATTAATTTTACTATGAACTTGACCAACGATTTTAACAATCACTGATTAGCAGGTTTTTCTGATGCAGATGCTAGTTTTCAAGTTAAGATTATTAATCGTACTACGAGAAACAAGCCAGAAATAAGATTAAATTATCAAATAGATCAAAAAAATAATATACTATTAAGGAAAATAAAAAATTATCTAGGTGGTAATATTGGATATAGAAAATCCCAAGATACTTACTATTATGGTTCTACTAGTTTTGGTTCTGCTAAAAATGTTATAGAATATTTTAATCAATTTAATTTACAATCTAGAAAACACATAAGTTATTTAAGATGAAGAAAAGTCTACACATTAATACAAGATAGAGAACATTTAACTGATAAAGGCTTAATAAAAATTCTAAAAATAAAGTCCTTAATTAACCACCATGAAGAAAATACTACAATTTAAGATAAAGTCCTAACAAGAATATAAAAGTTTTTGAAAATTAATGGGAACAGACTTTTATTTAAAGTTGATGCTGTTCAATTAATTAAAATATTCGCTACATATTAATAATACCAGGTTTTGGAGTAATTAGTACTACAATATCAGCCAGCTCAAATAAGAGCGTATTTGGTTATCTTGGTATGGTATATGCCATGATGTCCATAGGTGTTCTAGGTTTTGTTGTCTGATCACACCACATGTATAGTGTTGGTCTAGACGTGGATAAAATTGTGTTCACGGTAAAAATCTTGCTGTATGCTGGAAACTCCTGTTTAAGTGGTCCACTCGTATTAATTACGTTAGGTAAAATCTGCTTAAAGTATAATAAACTACCAGGACAATCAGCAGGAAACTTTGGTTTTAGTGCAAGTGCTACGGCTGACACTAAAAATACTTATAATAGTTATACTAAACTTTCTTCTATTTCTGAACATGTATCTAAACATAAATCTTACCTTACTGATACTGAGTTTGGTTATTTTTTAACTGGCTTAATAGAAGGGGACGGTTGATTTGGTAAAAAGCAGTTATACATCATTTTTGCTGAAAATGATGTAGCACTAGCTTACTATATCAAAAAACAAATAGGTTATGGTAATGTATACAAAATTAAAAACAAAAAAGCAGTTAGATATATTTGTAAAAATGCAAAAGGTTTATCATACATCTTATCTTTAATTAATGGTAAATTTGTAAGTAGACCTAAATATGAACAATTACTTAAACACAATTATGATGTAGATTTTAATTATACCATATTGCCACCCCTAAATTGTTTGTCATTAGATAACCATTGACTGGCGGGCTTTACCCAGGCGGATGGTTGCTTTCATATCAGCGTTATAAAAAGTAAAGCACATAATACGGGATTTAGTGTAAGATTAGAGTTTTCTTTAAAACAAAATGACGTTGTACCTTTAAAACTTCTCTATGATACAGTTAAAATGGGTAATCTTTCTCAATATAACACCGGCATATGGTGCTACAAAAGTACAGGGTTTAAAACTGCACAGATTCTAATTAATTATTTTGATATATATAAAGTGTTTGCTGGTAAATATGTAAACTATCTGAAATTCAGAAAAGTGTACATTATGATAACTAATGGTCAACACTTGGAAGTAAGAGGTATAACTAAGATAAAAAGTATTGCAACTAAAGGATCCTCAGAGACAAGTACGCAAGAAGTCAATCTGTAAAAGAACTGACTAAGATACTGTCCAAAATTTAATGACAAGAGCGTATTTCACAGCTGCTACTTTAATTATAGCAGTGCCAACAGGAATTAAAATATTCAGTTGGTTAGCTACATGTTACGGAGGATCTTTTCAATTAACACCTTTTATGTTATTTGCCTTAGGATTCGTATTTATGTTCACAGTAGGAGGATTGAGTGGTGTTGTTTTAGCTAACGCTTCACTTGACATTGCATTTCACGATACCTATTACGTAGTAGCTCAAATGGGCCTAGATAATATATCTTTTTTTAAATATTATTTTGAAATTGACTATATGCTGGAAACTATGTTTTTTGTGTATTGTTTACTATTTATTAATACGTTTTGTCTTTACAAACTAGACCACAGTAGGTATAATATACTTTTAAGTAGTGAAAATAACAGTACAAAATTATCAATAAAGGATATAAACATACAATCAGCAGAAAACTGTAAAGGATTCTCAGAGACTGTACGTCAATTGCCAGATACTAAAGATTATAAATTTTGAAATTGATTTGCGGGGGTATTAGATGGAGACGGTAATTTTGATATTAGAAAATCTCCTAGCAATGGTAAAAAAGTTGTTAAACAAATTAGAATTAAATTACATAACAGAGATATTAGAATATTAACACGTATCCAAAATTATTTACATATGGGTAGAATTAGATCTGACAAAAACAAACCTTATTCTATATTTATAGTGTCTACTAAAGAATCTATGAATTATATTTTAAATGGTGTTAATGGTCTTATTAGATTAAAAGTCCCCTCGTTTAAACAGGCGTGTGTTTTGTCTAATATTGGTTATATTGAGCCTGATTATAATATAGCCTTATATGACCCTTATTTTTCAGGCTTAGTTGATACTGATGGTAGTGTAGTATTTAATTACTCTGGTAACAGAATAGAATGCAACTTAGAGTTTAAATATAATGAGTACAGCTCAAAATTAAATTTCAATAATACTATACCCAAATGTAAACCCTACATAATAAAACGTAGTAAATCTTCTAATATGCAAGGTTCTAAACAATTTTTATCTATCGCTTTTAAATTTCAAAATGTTAATGCTATGCTATTTATATATGACTATTTCATGCATAATAGATTATATTGTGATATGAAGTTTTATAGAGTTACAAAAATTAAACCTTTTATAGAGATTAGAAAATACAAAACATCACCTATAAATAGTCTAGAACATAAAATATACTCAGATTTTGTCATTAATTGAATTAAATATGAAAATCCTTTATGATATAAAGTTACTTTCATATCTAATTTACAACAATAAATAGTTTAGCATTACTGGTAATGATACAGTCCAATATAAGACAATATTTTTATCTTATACGCTAATTTTTTCATTTAGATAGTTAATTTTTTCATTTCTTGCGTTAATTATTGCATTTAAAATTTTATTGTTGATGTTAGGACAAAGTACGATGCGTAATATAACGTTATATATTCTATTTATCATATTTTATTTAGTACTAACCTGTTTTTTTTCAAAACCCTTACTTTTAGATTTATTTGTTAGCAAAAGGGACATAGGGGCTATATCTAGAACCCCTTTATTGCGACCCGGGCAAACTTTCGCAAATCTTCAACCTGGCTTATACAGGGTAACAGGTGGTTGTGTTAATGTAGGTTTTTACCTAAAGGCAGTGTTATTAAAGTAATTGGTGTTATGGTGGATGGATCCCCCATTAATTTAGCGGGGTGATATTAATAACATGGTAACCAACCTTTTAATAAAAACTTTGCAAAAGTTCTTTATGAACTAAATGCAGCGGGTAAGAAAACATGTAGCTATATTAGCTTAGATTATGCTTATGCTGGTAGAGATCTTACGCAAGCAAATCTTAATTCCCTATAACTCTAAGATTTTAAAACTGCTAGGGGATTAGGTGTTAATTCAGTAAATTATGGGGGATTATGCATAACAAAAAAAATTTTAGATGCTTTAGCTGAACAAGAACATTGAACAAATTAACTATCAAAAAAAAATTACCAAAAGCATTTCCACTACGTATTATCAATGGGTGCTGTTTTTGCGCTATACAGCGCCTGATATTTTTGAATACCTAAGATATTAGGTGTAGATTACAACAGATCCATGGGAAAAGTACATTTCTGAATCTTATTCATAGGGGTTAATGTTACGTTTTTCCCTCAACACTTTCTAGGTTTGCAGGGTATGCCTAGAAGAATAAGTGATTATGCTGATGCTTTCGCAGGTTGAAACATGATATCTAGTTTTGGTTCTATAATAAGTGTGATAGCAACTTTCTTGTTTTTACAAATATTATATACACAGTTGACAATAGGTAAACCTATATTAAATTATATTTGATATATGCCTAGCTATTATACCGATGCATTACAAGCTCTTATCATTAGATCATTTGATTCCTTAGAGTGAGCATTAAGTAGCCCACCTAAACCTCATGCTTTCGTAAGTCTGCCTGTGCAAAGTAGAAACTTTTCATTGATTAATAAAATTTCTTTATTATTAGTAACTGTTTTCTTTACACTTGCGCTTAGATGACCCTTTAAAATGATGCTTGATCAAGCGGATATGTTGGTGTGTTACCCTGTTTTTAACGCATGTATATCACTAGTTTTAGCTTATATCTTGACTGCCTTTTCGCTTAAAAAATTATCCATGCCAAGGATAGTATTTATCATAGCTATGGGTGCGATATATCCTCTGTCAATAATTCTTATAACTAACAATTTGAATAACGTATCTTTTTGTATTGCGGCGCTTGCTGATTTATATACATTAATGATTAAGGTCTTTTATCCTATAGAGTTGGGCAGTATTATACTTGCTACGACACGTGGGGGTAATATAGGCAGTTCCACAGGTGCAGGTATAGCCAGCTCCACAGGTGCAGGAGTTGGCAGCTCCACAAGTGCTCATGTGGATAGCTCTTCACTTAGTGCCTCTCACGAAAAAGAGCTAAAAGCTAAAGCTGAAGCTATCAAAGCTGAAGCTGAAGCTATCAAAGCTGATGTTGAAGCTATCAAAGCTCGAAAGGAGGAACTTAAGGAAGCTACTGATAATCTAGATTATAATGCATTTAAAGAGAATCTAGAACGTAAAACGGAGTCACTCATGAAAGAGCAAAAGCGGGAAATAGATTACTCTTGTAGAACCTTTAAAGAATCTGATAGCACTAAGAAAGAGCTATTGGAGGCTATGGAAAAGGATTTTGAAGAATATATTGTTTTTGAGCTTGAAGCTCATAAATTATTACTGGCTGCTGTTAATTCTCCCTATGCAGAATTATGGAAAAAGAACCAAAACTCTCCAGGTGTAATATTAGACTTAGTACAGAAATCAGGTGTGAATGCTATTCACGATGTACTAAACAAGGATCAAAGAAAAAGTATATACAATCAATGTAAGGAAGCAATAAAATACCAGCCATATCCTAAAGATACTAGTTTAACTCCAAATTTAAACAAGCAGGTATCGTACCTAAACGTTCGGGCTCGTATTAGACTGGAACTTGCAGCATTGGATGAAACAAAGAGGGTTAACCCTAGTGTAATTTCTGATGAGCATTTAAAAACCAGTAAAGCTACCCTGAGTTTAGCTGAACTGGTTGTAAAAAGAAGAAGCAAATGGTTGTTAGAGCAAGTACTTACTAATGAGGAACGTGAAACGTTATCAAAAAATGTTAGCCTTGAAGGGGATACTTATTATCGACCTCTTGCACCTAAGAAAATGAAAAAAAGTGTTAAGTGACCTGTAAACTATGATAATGATGGAAGCCATGATAGTGATGTTGATTAAGCATGCGTGATGTATACTAGTAAAACGTGATTATAATGCCAGGTGTATGTTTTATTTCTATTTAATTAACTAGCCTTTTGTACCTTAGCCTTACATCTAGGATCGTTGCCATATAATATTATAAAAAGCAAGGAGGCAAAATATCTGGTTGTTGTCACTGTATTACGCGGGGCCGGGGCGTAATACCCTGTGTCTATATACCTTCTTACGTTTATATAATAATAATTAATAATTTGTACATTTTCTACGTCATAAGTTCCTATTAAATGTATACACACGTGATAAATGTAGTAGATGTTTGAGGCTTTGCTTATAAAAAGTAAGCATAATATCTAAGTCGGCTAAAATTACATAGCCGGCTATTTATTAAAACTTATACGATAATTCGTTTTATTGTTAACCTAATTTTTTAATATGACATATACTTTTTCTGCATACTGCCTGTAGAACTTGGCTTATACTATGTAAGCAATCACTACATTGGCTTATTATTTCTAGTTTCTAGCTGATACATTGTACTGTTTACGAAGTAAAGCTGCTGCTAGCATTTAAAGCTGCGCTGGCGCCAGCTACATAATAATGCGTGCTTACGAAGTTATGCAGGCATAAGTTTGTGTGCTTACCTAGTTATGCAAGCACCACGCCATACAGCTTAATTTCACTTAGCATGTCAAAGGTGCTTAGTATTACCATGTATATAGCATTACGAAGTAAAGCATACTTACGAAGTTATGCAAACCAGTCAAGAAAAGATTATACACTTAATTTTACATTATGTTATATTTACCCATACTGATTTCTATTGTAGAAGTTTTAATAGTAACTGTTCCCGTTTTACTAACTGTAGCATTTGTTACGGTTGCTGAAAGAAAAACTATGGCAAGCATGCAAAGAAGATTAGGCCCCAATATAGTGGGATACTATGGTCTTTTACAAGCATTTGCAGACGCTTTAAAGCTTTTACTGAAAGAATATGTTTCCCCTACGCAAGCTAATTTAATTTTATTTTTTCTTGGACCTATAATAACGTTAATATTTTCTTTGTTAGGATTTTCTGTTGTACCTTATGGACCCGGGTTGGCTATCTCGGATTTTAACCTCGGTATACTTTATATGTTAGCTGTTTCTTCTTTATCTACGTATGGTATATTATTAGCAGGTTGATCTGCTAATTCTAAATATGCATTTCTGGGATCATTAAGAAGTACAGCTCAATTAATTAGTTATGAGTTGATTTTAAGTTCAGCTATTTTACTTGTAATATTGTTATCAGGTAGTTTAAGTTTAACTGTTAACATTGAATCTCAAAAAGCAGTATGATACATCATACCACTATTACCTATATTTATCATATTTTTTATAGGGTCCATAGCAGAAACAAATAGAGCTCCCTTTGATTTAGCCGAGGCTATTGACTAAAAACAATATGATTTGGTCTCGTAAAAGATTGCTATATGCTGGAAAACCTTAATATTATAAGACAATCAGCAGGAAACAAACAGATACTAAGGTATCCTAGTAGAATCTTCAGAGACTACACGCAATCATTAAATACAAATTTATATTGTATTTAATAAAATATAGTCCAACCTTATATGTGAATGTAAAAATAATATATATATAAGAAATCTAGGTTGTGTACAACTAACACTTATAAAATAGGATTCCGTACCTATATCGAACAAAAAAGAGGCTATTCTAGTTTGATTTCTAGATCTTTTTCTTCCTCTCAATCGTTGAACAATTTATCTACTCCTGTGCCTATAAAAACTTTTCATAATTTAAATAATAATGAAACGGTTATTTCATATAATAAAATATTAAGAAATAAAGCAGGTATATACTGTTTTGTAAATACTGTAAATAATAAGCGATATATACGTAGCGCGAAGGATTTATACTTAAGACTTATTGAACATCTTGCAAACAAAAAATCTAATATCGCTTTACAAAATGCTATATTAAAATATGGCTTAAATAAGTTTGAGTTTTGTGTTTACGAATATTTTACTTATCATAGTAAACTGGCAAGTAATAAAGCTTTAACAGACTTAGAAACAAGTTATATTAAAAAATATCCCTTTGATAGCTTGTATAATTTTATGAGAACAGCTACAAGTATTGAAGGCTATAAACATACAGACGAAGCTAAATTAAAAATGTTAAAAAGATTTGAGAATAAATCTAATCATCCTATGTACGGTAAATCACATAAGGAGGAAACTTTAAAATTGATAAGTAAACCAGGTGAGTTGAACCCTATGTTTGGTAAAAAACATAGTGAAGAAGCAAAGAAAATGATAAGCGATAGATTAAGTAAACATAGAAACGGTGTAGGTATATTTGATTTAAAAAATAATCTAATTAAAAACTTTAAAAATAATGTTGAATTAGCCAAGTATTTAAATATATCTAAAGTTACAGTTGGTAAATATTTAAATTCATGCCTTATTTATAAAAAGCAGTATAGATTTAAAGTGAATAACTAATAAATAAACTAAAAGGTTTATTTCTCTTATATATATATTACACAAGGAATCAGAGTTAGTTAGCGGTTTCATGACAGAACATGCAGCAGTTATTTTTGTTTTTTTCTTTCTAGCTGAATATGCTAGTATTGTTCTTATTTGTATACTGACAACTATACTTTTTTTAGGAGGCTACATAATTAATTTCATACCCCTCATATATTTGTTTAAAGAAATTGATCCCTATTTATATGTTAATATTATAAACTCAGATTATGAAACTCTATTATCTGATCCTATAATAGAAGGAATGGTGTATGGGCTTACATTAGGGTTAAAATCCTGTATAATGATATTTATTTTTATATGGGCTAGAGCCTCATTCCCTAGAATACGTTATGATCAATTGATGTCATTTTGTTGAACAATACTTTTACCCCTTGTACTGGCTTTTATATTTTTATTTCCTTGCATTCTTATTAGCTTTGATTTAATACCTAGTAATGTGCATTTACTATAGACTATATAATGTTTGACGCATGCATCAAACTAGCCACTACTAATACCCAACCACCTCTAATTTTGATCTCTTTTTTATACTTTAATAGTATCATACTACGTGATTTTTCCTTTTAGTATGAAAAAAAATCAACAAAACCTTATTAGATTTAGTTGGAGGGACTATTTTTAATCAATCATAAAATAAAAATGGCTATCATAACAGAAAAAAAATAAATATAAAGTAAGTATTTTTTAGATGTGTAACAAAAGCTAACATACGTGTAGCAAAAAATACGCATATGCCTTATATCTATTTAGTTAATAAATAAGACATTCATAGGGTAAAACGTATAGAATCTTACTGCATGCATGCAATAAGTATGAATAATTAAGTAACCCTACAAAAATATAAATTTCACAGTTTGATATTGATACTACGTACACTTTTTTCGCAAACTTTACTTTTCTAGCTTGTAGTTTGAGGGTTACACCATCGATACACCCTAGTATAATTATTAATATATATGTAAATAGTTAACAATATAGGTAATAAAAGTATTATGTGGTAAATTTTTTATATGACGTATGTTTCGTGATAATAATACTAATACTATTAATACCTTTGGCAGGAGTATTTATTATTTCCACATTAATGTATAATGTTAAACCTGAAACTCTTACTGGCGATATCGATAAAACAAAAATTAAAGCTGTTACTGGCGATAAGGACGAAAACCCAAATGTGAAGAAAGTAGTGTTTAATTCTGGGGATTCTTATCTAGCATATGCAGGTGCGTATGCAGATGTGAGTTATAATAACGAGTTAGACCATCAATCCCTACCGCTGACACAAAAAAAATTTTCAGAAGTAAAAACAGTCAACAAACCACGCATGTTAAAGCCTAATGTGCCAATGGTTAAATATATAACTACGTGGACGAACATATCCCTTAAATCTACAGCATTGAAAACATCAATATTAGCCTTATTTGTATCTTTAGTGTTATTTGCATTTTTTGATTTCACTAACAATCAATTTCAATTTGTACAAGAATATCATGAAGTAAATACCTTTAGTTTTTATTTAGGTGTAGATGGTTTATCTATATATTTTGTCTTGTTAACAACAATAATAATGCCTATTGCATTGTTATCGAATTGAACATCTATATCCCACAACTTGAGATCGTTTCTCATAATAATATTGTTGTTGGAAACACTACTATTGTGCGTGTTTCTAGTACTAGATATTTTATTGTTTTACATTTTTTTTGAAAGTATATTACCTCCTTTGTTCATATTGATAGGGTCTTTTGGTTCAAGCAACAGGGTAAGAGCTAGTTTTTACTTATTTTTATACACACTTTTGGGTTCTTTATTTTTATTATTGTCTATAGTTACAATGTCTTCCATAATAGGAACCACCGATTTTGATGCTTTATATAAAACTAATTTAAACTATTATACTCAATTTTTCTTATTTTGTGGTATTTTTATAGCTTTTGCGGTTAAAACACCAGTAATTATTTTAAATACTTGACTGTTAAAAGCTCATGTTGAATCACCATTAAGTGGTAGTATAATATTAGCAGGAATAGTTCTTAAACTAAGCTTATATGGTATACTTAGATTAATGTTACCTTTATTACCAAAAGCTTGTTTAAATTACACTTATATCATATATTTAATTGGTGTTATTACTATTATATATGCTAGTATAAGTACATTAAGAACGATAGATGTAAAAGAGCTTATAGCGTATTCATCTGTATCACATGCTGCAGTTTACCTTATAGGTGTTTTTAGTAATACAATACAAGGTATAGAAGGAGGGATAACACTGGGTTTAGCTCATGGCTTTGTCTCTTCTGGCCTATTTATTTGTGTAGGAGGTGTTTTATATGATAGATCTTCTACTAGACTGATAACTTATTATAGAGGTATGGCCCAATTAATGCCCTTGTTTTCTATTGTTTTGTTCATACTATGTTTGGGTAATTGTGGTGTACCTCTTACCTTAAATTTTGTAGGTGAATTTTTATCATTATACGGAGCGTTTCAAAAGTCTACAATATTGGGAGTTTTAGCTAGTTCATCTATTATATTTTCTGCTGCTTATACCATATACATGTTCAACAGAATAGCTTTTGCTGGATCATATTCTAAATTTTTCAATGTAAACGTTCCTGATCTTAATAAACGTGAATTCTATATCTTATTAACATTGGTTTTATTTACATTAGTTTTAGGTATATACCCCGCCCCCGTATTAGATGGTTTACATTATTCTGTAACAACTTTAATATACTCTCCCCGCATGTTTTAAACCTAAGCAAGTTTTTAGTTTTAATATATATATATATATACTATTATTTAACATATATTTTTGCTTATATACTTGTATGTTTTTACTTAATACATACTTATAGTTATATAAAATATACTTGTATACTATAAGTAAATAGTATACTTGTACAAATGTTATACATTAGCACTTAAGTTTTTAATGGTAAGGGCTTTATTTACTGATGCTTCATACTCCTGATGTTACACACTCCTATTACCTGATGCCTCGCTACTTCGTACTTTTTTTTCCTGATGTTTCACACTCCTCTTCACCCTGGTGTTACACACTTTTTCTTATATTACATATTACTTTTTCCTTATATTACATATTACTTTTTCCTTGTGTTTAGCTGCCTCGCACCCCTATTTACTGATGCTTACTACCTCCAATGTTATACATTCCTTGATTTCTTTAATTTTAATTAAATAGTGTGTAATGTGCTATGTAAATTAATTATAGATTTATTAACTATATGGCTTATTAACTATATGGCTTATATATTACATTAATATTACTTATATGTATAAAATCAATTATATTTTTTATTGTATTATGCAACGTTAATCTATTTAAGCTCTACCCTAAGATTAAGTATGGTTGCAGCTGATATTCTATACTACAAATGCAAAATTTAGTCCTGTTTTCTCTTATTTTTTTAAGCTTTGCTGTGTGTGCTTAACTTATGTCATGGCTCAGTGTGCATGTTTACGTATTTATGCAATCAGGTAATCGAGGCATGATAGCAAAAAATAAGCATAAAACATCATTTATTTACGAAAATAGGTATGCTTAGCTTCTTATATTTATAGTTTATTAAGTATATTTACGAGGTTAATCTATTGAAGATAAGTTTGCATATTGCTACCTAGTAAAGTATCCAAGCTTGCATGTAGAATACTTGCTGGTTAAACATTTTCTATTATATATTATATTTATGATTGCATGTTTTACCATAGAAATATTATACAATAGCCTATATTATAAGGTAGTGTATTATAAATACTACATATATTATGTTTTACATAACAGTGATCAATAATTAACATGAATATTTCCTGCTTTTTACATTAATTAATATACTGTAATGTGTGTTAAATATTAACGCATATTATCTTTAGCTGTATGGATGCTTACGAAGTTATGCAATTATATCACTACATACGCTTAGTTGTTTTATTTATTTATTTCCGATACTTCGCTGATTAGCTACTTAGCACTCCCAATTTTATACACTATTTTTCTTTATTCTACTTCAGGAATGTGTAACACTTAGGGAGGAAATGATATATATCAAAATAAAATAATGAAACAAGGCGTGCAAAGCACGCTAGTAGCATCAGAAGTTAACCATTACTAATTTCTTGCTGGTTGCTCATACTCCCTAAACATTGCATGTAATAAAGTAAGCCATAAGTAAAACGTGCTTATCGCTCTACAACGCAATACAAAAGATAAAAATAACGGATTGACTTTAGTCCTCCAATGTTTAAGTAATCATTGGCAAACACTGAGCAAATTTCAAAGAACACTTGTTATTTATAAGTGTATTTGAAGCGAAATTCACTAGAGCTTTATATATGTTTATTGCATATAGATCATATAAATAGTGAAAACGTTCAACGACTAGATGGTGAGTATTGCTAACTATAACCTTCCAACTATGCTTGGCATCTTTAAAAACTTTCTATATTTTTTGGAATATCATATTTTTACTTTTTATTAATTTAATTAGTAATCATTATATTTGTATTAATTTTTACCATATGTGTTTATGTTTCAATACTAGCTTGCATACTATAAGTTGTGCATGTTATGTAATACCGGAAATAAAAACCTAAGGGTTAGTTTCAAGGGCAGTATATAGTATACAAGTAAAGCTATATATAAAAGTAAAGCTATACAGCTAATCATGTCCTTTTTAATATTATATATTAGCTATTTTATATATTAGTATACATGTCACTATATAATTTAAATAAAAAATAATTATAATTTTTTGAAAATATCATGGAGAAAAATAATTATTCAAAAAAAGTTTGTAGCAATAACATTATTTATAATTATAATGAATTTAACGGTAATCTGCGTTATATTACGAGGCAATCAGTAGGAAATGGATTGCTATTGTTTTACAACCACGTTAGTAAAGTAAATAAAAATAAACGTTCATTAGTAAATAAAGTACAGTATACTACTGATGCGTGCAAAAGGTTAGAGAGACAATCATCAAAAAAATATAAATTATCAAAAAGGCTAACAAATATGAAGGCGAACAACTACATAGGTAAACCGCGACATTTTTCTCCATTGAGTAATGAATGGTACAATAGTATCTACACATTTAATATGAATCTGCTCAAAATTTTACCTACTCTTAATAAGATCCTACTTAGAATAGTAAAAAGTTATTTTAATTTTTACAGCCGCAAGTTAGAAAAAAATATTAAATCTCGTCGTTTGCGTATTAAAGCTAGAAGGCTGTCTATTAACAAGATATTAACTAGCAAACCACAACTAAAACACACAAATGACCAAATAATTATTACTTTATATACTTACAATAGGCAAAAAATATATTATCTTAACAAACTAAAAAAGATTGCTTCTTTAGATGTAATGGATACTTTTTTACCTAATTTTTTAAAAGAAAAAATTCTTAAATCTAACACAGAAGACTGACCTTCTAACATTAAATTAAGAACAATTAAAAATAAAGGTTTAGATCTCTTGGTCCTTAACTCCAAAATAAACCAGCAAAAAAGTAACATTTCAATAAATATGGATGCTGTTGCACAGGCTAATGCTGCCAATAATTCTATATACAAAGATTTAATTGCAAATATATCTAATGAGAAGTTTTATTCTTTTTACAAAAATTACGCTGCTAAATGTTTACGTGAAGAAATACTATCTGTTTACATTAAACAGTTAATATACTTTAACAAGTCTAAATTTGATCAAAGGTACATTATGCCTTTGGTAGACCTGGTAAAAAAAATTTACAATAAAAATATTAAATTTAACATTGTTGACCTTAAATATATATATCTTAATAGTTATATTTTTTCAGAAACACTGCTGACAAAATTAAAAAATAGAAAAAATAATATACTTAAGGTATTAGATAAATCTTTGTGGTTATTTACGGTACCAGATATGGATAAATTAGCCGTATATAATGACATATATACTCGCGAAAAGAGATTACAAAACTTAAAAGCAAACAGCTTTACTAAAGTTCAGAGCTTAAACCTAAAAACAAGTAATAACAATAAAATATTACAACTACTTTTCAGTGGTAATAGTGAAATTTCGAGAGTAAATACCGTGAATAACAAGCAAAACTTAAAGATTAATAGTTATGAAGATTTTTTACATGTAGAACCAAAAAATAATGATGGAGTAGATTCACTATTATCAGCAGTATATACCACCCGAAGTTTGGATATATTTAAAAATTATAAAACGTCTAAACATGTAGACAATATTTGCAAGACTTACAATGGTATATCTATTGAAAATCAAAAACAAGCAACCTGTGCAGCCATACCGTTAAACTTAAGATGTTGTGATTATACACATGATAGACAACAAAAAGTGTTTAAAAATATAAAAAACGTGGATGTAACTGGTATAAGAATTGAGGCAGCTGGAAGATTGACTAAGCGTAACACTGCTGCTAAATCTGTTTCTAAACTTAGATACACGGGTAATATAAAAGATATGGATTCTTCTTACAAAGGTTTATCTTCAGTTACTTTAAGAGGTTTTGCAAAATCTAACCTGCAGCATACCAAATCTGAATCTTACATACGTATTGGATCTTATGGTATGAAAGTGTGGATCAGTAGTTTTTTATCTAGACGTATATATTTATTATTAATATCAATATATCTTTTTCACATTTAATCTACTTATAGTCATATGTTGCTTACGTTTATTCTGTTTATAAATACATATATTTATACCTAAAAATACATTTATTGATTGATGTTTTACTACGATATGTTTTGCGTATTTACTAATACTTGATTATATTATTTTTCTTTTTAAGTTAAGAAAAATAAGAGTAATGTTTACATGTGAGTCTACAATTACAACTGTGCCATTTGTACATATCTTGCCTTGCGTTAAATATAGGAAGTAATTAAAGATGATGAAATAGTCTGAGCCGTCTTGTAAAAGCCGGAAATGTGACATAAACAACTCACATAAAACAAAAACTGATTTAAATACGGTTAAGTATATTATATATAATCTACGGTTTATTTATTTTTATTGCATAACTTTATACGCATGATAAAAATATCAGAAATATCAGAAGTTAAGTAACAAAAAAATAAATATAAAAAAGAAAAAGAAATGTTTGTGGATGCTTACAAAATTATGCAATCACATTACAAGCATATAGATATGAAAATATTTACTATTATATTTATAAAACATATTGCGTTTTAATATACAGTTCGCAAGAAATCATAAGACAGATTGCGCTTCAATATACAATTTGCAATAAATCATAAAACCTACAATAACCTTATTTGTTTTGTAGGCACATTAATTTTTATAAATAAAGTTATAATATAAATATATATGATAAAAATGAGAATATTCAAGAGTCATCCTTTATTAAAATTGGTTAATTCATATTTAATAGATTCATCGCAACCATCTAATTTAAGTTTTTTATGAAACTTTGGTTCTTTATTAGCCTTTTGTTTAATAATACAAATAATTACAGGAGTAACATTAGCAATGCATTACAATTCCAATGTTTTAGAAGCATTTGATTCAGTAGAACATATTATGCGTGATGTTAACAATGGATGATTGATACGATATTTACATTCAAACACAGCTTCCGCATTCTTTTTTACAGTTTATTTTCACATAGGGAGAGGATTATACTATGGATCATATAAAGCTCCTAGAACATTAGTTTGAACTATAGGTACAGTTATATTTATTTTAATGATGGCTACAGCATTCCTGGGTTTTTTAAATAGCCCAAAATGGTATAAATTAAACAATATAAAAAACAACAATAAAAAACAATGAAATAAAGTAAATTCTAAACAAGTCATGTTTTGCTTAGGCTTTGTTTCTACAAACAAAAAATTAAGCACTATGTCGGCTACATCCTTTTCTGGTAAAGGCGGTGTAAAACATTTTTCTACTTTTTCTAGATCATTAAGTATAATCAAAAAAAAAAAAGAATTAGGTACTTATAATTCTTTACAAGAGCATTCTAAAGATGTTACAGATTTTCTAAGTGGAAACAACCTTAAACCTGTACATATTTATGAAAGTTTAAATGAAAAGTCAACTCAAAATAAAGTGTTAAACGAAACTAGGAACATAGCGGGTGTATATTTAATTTTAAATAAGATTAATTTAAGCTGTTACGTAGGATCTGCTTCCACAAATAAATTCAATGCTAGGTTCCGTAAGCATTTATTTAATTTTACTGGTAGCAAGATAGTAAAAGCTGCAGTAAAAAAGTATGGGATAGACAATTTTGCTTTTATGATATTACATGTTTTTCCCAAAGTTGTTACTAAAGAAAATAATAAAGAACTGCTAAACTTAGAGGATTATTATTTGAAATCTTTATTACCTGATTATAATATAGTGACTGAAGCTGGAAACACTTTTGGCTATAAGCACTCTGAAATAACGAGAATAAAAATGGTAGAAAACTATAGCCAAGAACGCCGTTTAAAAATAGGTGATTTAAATAAAGGTAAATTAATGAGTGAGGTACACAAGGCAAATATTAAAGCAGCTGCTTTAACTCGTAAAAAGCCTGTATACTCTAAATAAAGCTTAGTTAACATGGCAAAAAATTCTAAACCCATAATACTGTTCAATTTAGATAGAACGGTATATGGTGAATACCCTAGTATTACAGCAGGAGCTGAATCATTAAGGTGTAGTGTAAAAACTATATGAATAGCTATGAACACACCTAAGAAAATACTAAAAAAACGTTGAATTATTAAATTTCTGACAAAGTAAAATTACATCTTAACCTGTTTTGTTTATTTGATTGCTCTTTTTCTACAAATTTAATTGTTGTTTGTTCAATAGTTGTTTAATTTAAACCATAGTCCCATGAGTACAAATTTTTATGCAATTTTATAAAAAAAATAAAAATTAAAGTGGAATAGCCTGACAAGGTTATTTAAGAGATATATTTATTTCTTAGGCAATATTAGTGGTACGATCAAAGAACTTTTAATATTGGTATATAGTGTAAAGTTAACTATATAGCCGGCTATATTATTATGTTAGAGATCGTCGGTTATTATAATGACCGCGACAGACTGGGTCACTGATGGGTGTCTGAAATGATGCTTAATGCACAGTCGGAGTATTTAGTTGTCATAGACTAATAGAATATACGAATTCAAAGTTATTCTAGCTTTTTATAAATAACTTACAGTTTATATTAAGTATACTTGTATGTTTTACCATATGGTCAAATGAGTTTATGAGGCGCAACAGTTATAACTAGTCTTATGAGCGCCATACCATGAGTTGGACAAGATATAGTTGAGTTTATCTGAGGTGGTTTCAGTGTAAATAATGCTACATTAAATAGATTTTTTGCCTTACATTTTGTTTTACCTTTTATATTAGCTGCTTTAGTTTTAATGCATATGATTGTACTGCATGAAAAAGCAGGTTCAGGTAATCCTTTGGGTGCTTCAGCTAATTATGACAGATTACCATTCGCCCCTTATTTTATTTTTAAAGATTTAATTACAATATTTATTTTTATATTAGTATTATCTATATTTGTATTTTTTATGCCTAACTTATTAGGAGACAGTGAAAATTATGTAATGGCTAATGCAATGCAAACTCCTCCTGCCATAGTACCTGAGTGATAAATAAAAGATGTCACTTAATCTCGCTGTTTGCTGGAAAATCCTAAACTTATATTTACCTTTTGCGTTGCAGAGCAATCAGCGTGATATAATTATGGTTAGGATTATCAGCAGGAAACCAACGGATATACTGGCTTATTTGTGTTAACATTTTATGCCATTATCCTACTAGGTTCCTCAGAGACTATACGCGAGACTTTTTAAGAGCCGGCTCTTAAAAATGAAGAGATAGTCCAAATATTGTAGTAATACAATAAATATAAATATATATATGTTGTATTTATAAAATTAACATGATTCATTTAATATTCTTTTATGATCTAGTGGTGCATTATATGCAGCTCGATCCACAAAAGGTATTACACGTTTATCTTCAGCTGATAGAGCTTTGATAACACTACCTCAAGTAATAAAAGATATATTAATTGGTATTATACTAGGTGATGCCCACATAGTAAAAAGATCCTTTACTGGTAACTCTAGATTGGTGTATGCTCAATCTAGCATAGAACATAAGAAGTACTTTAATTATGTATTTAGCTTTTTTAAGCCTTTTTGTGTTAATGGTTATACACCTCAATCTAGAATAGTCAAAGATAATAGAACTAAAAAGACATATAGTGCTATCTCTTTTACAACTATGCAACTTCCCTGTTTTAATGTATATAGAGAAATGTTTTATCCATCAAATGTAAATAGGATTCCTGATAATATTTATGAATTACTAACACCTAGAGGGCTAGCCTTTTGAATAATGGATGACGGAAGCCGTCACGGGCTCGGTTTGCATTTGAGTGTTTATGCTTTCTCTAATGAAGATGTAGATAAACTTATGTTTGTTCTACAAGATAAATTTAACTTAAGATGTTCAATACATTATAACAGAGATAATAAACCCCGTATTTATATTTTCAAATAAAGTATGGATAATTTAAGATCATTAACTAGTCCATATTTTGTTAATAAAATGTTATATAAATTAGGGTTATAAAGCTCACACTAACGGTTTGATTATTTTTTAAGCTTATATTTTAAAGATTAAATCGCATGTTAAAATAAAATTGATCTTTTACCATTTTATGCTATACTTAGATCTATACCTAATAAACTATTAGGTGTAATTGCTATGTTTTCTGCTATATTAATATTATTAATTATGCCCTTCACTGATCTTTCTAGGTCTAGGGGTATACAATTTAAACCTTTAAGTAAAGTAGCTTTTTTTTTATTTGTAGCTAATTTTTTAATATTGATGGAACTAGGTGCTAAACATGTGGAATCCCCATTTATAGAATTTGGACAAATATCTACAGTTGTTTACTTTGCATATTTTTTAATTATAGTTCCATTAATTAGTTTAATTGAAAATACATTAATTGAACTGTCTATGGAATCAGATGATAGAAGACAGTTATGACATGGTTTAGATATGGTTCAATCTAATCCTATAGCTTTAACTAAGATCGCTGCCTATCGTGCCAAAAAAATGCCTATGTTAGGTGAAGATAAATTTCCTAGTGATGCTGGTTTAAGTAAGGATGGAACAACCGTTATATGCCCTCCTCATCCTGAGAAACCAGCTAGCCTGTATTCACCTGATATAAACCCTGAGAATGTCTATGGAGATATACCTCCAAAATTGACTAAGCACCTTATAAAAGTTCAGCGTCCAAATGGAGATTGTGAGATAATAGATCCTTATAGCGGGTGATCTATTACAGTAACACGTTTTATAAAAAAAGTAGTAGGTGGTGAAGTTAATCCTGATTACACAAATGTGCAGGCAATCATTGATGCAAACAAAGATTCTTTAATTACATCAGGTCGTGGTAATTTTGGGGATAAGACTGGTTGAATCAATGAGCGTACTGTTCATGATGGCTTTAATAATATTAGAGGAGCGGCTTCTGCTTTTAGGGATTTGCATACTGATGCACCTAGACCTTGAGGTTTATATTTTCAAGATAGTGCATCACCGCAAATGGAAGCTTTAGTAGAATTACATAATAATATACTGTTTTATCTAGTGATAATACTATTTGGAGTAGGATGATTACTAATAATCATAGTTAGAAAATATACTACTACAGAATCACCTATTTCATTTAAATATTCAAGTCATGGTACATTGATTGAATTGATATGAACTATTACTCCTGCTTTAATATTAATTTTGATCGCTTTTCCGTCTTTTAAGTTATTATATTTAATGGATGAAGTAATTGATCCAGCTATGGCTATATTAGCAGAAGGACATCAATGGTATTGAAGTTATCAGTATCCTGACTTTTTAAACAGTGATGATGAGTTTATTGAATTCGATTCATACTTAATACCAGAATCTGATTTAGAAGATGGTACGCTTAGAATGTTGGAGGTAGATAACAGACTTATTTTACCAGAACATACTCATATAAGGATTATTGTAACAGGGGCTGATGTTATACATTCTTTAGCTTGTCCTGCATTAGGTCTAAAATGTGATGCTTATCCTGGACGATTAAACCAAACATCTGTTATTATCAGTAGAGAAGGAACTTTTTATGGACAATGCTCGGAGATTTGTGGTATATTACATAGTTCTATGCCTATTGTTATAGAGTCGGTTTCCATAGAAAAATTTGTATCATGATTACGAGAACAATAATTATCTCGATGATAAGTTGCAAATTTTATTTTGTTTTTCTTAGATGCGCTACATTTACTGCACATGCTGCATCCCTTACAACCGCGGCATCCACTACATTGATTGTTTTTTCTAAAATAAAAAGACAAATCCTAACAAAATATCGTGTTGTGTTAACAAAAAATTAATAGGTGCAGTACCGTGTGGTATGGTTGCTTCTGAAGTTATGCAATTACACCACTACTAATGCTTCGTAGGCGAGAAGTATTAGTAATTTGTATTAGCAAAACAATTAGATCGTATACCACCCATTAATTTACTTATCTACGCAATTACTTATATACACAATCACTATTAATATTATTCTTATTAGCTCAATGGTAGAGCAGAATACTTCTAATATTTGTATCTAAGTTCGAGTCTTAGATAAGAATTCACTCTTTTAGCTACTTGCTAATTTATATTTCATCTCTACAATTTTTTTATTTTAAGTTTTTAGTAACTTACTAGTTATTATATTTTACTTGTTTTGTACTATTTTAAAATGCAATAAATTTGACTTTATTTACTTTAACTAGCATGCCTCTATGGATACTTACGAAGTCATGCAATCACACTTAGGCATATCAGTAGTTAAGCACATATAACAATTAAAACTTACAGATTAAAACCGATTATACTTTAATATCAGACATATATACATTAAAATAAGGGATATGTTGTACAAGGTAGTGCGGTTTGATTGCAGATCATATATAAGAGGTTCGATTCCTCCATATCTCTAATAAATTAAATAAAAACAAATCTATCTATGTTTGCATTATTAATGTTTTATCTATAAATAAATAAAAATTTTCATATTCTTATTAGCTCAATGGTAGAGCAGAATATTCCTAATATCTGGATCTAAGTTCGAATCTTAGATAAGAATTTACTTTAATTTTTATCTATATAGTAATTAATAATTTGTACGTTTTAAAAGTTAAACCTGTTTTTTTATCAAAACTTTCTAAGCATGTTTGCAAAAGCTATATAGTAAATTGAAACTATACTGCCGACTAATATTATATATTAAATACATATAGATATTATCATCGATTTAAAATTTACTTTATTTTTAATCCTATTTTTTTTAATATAAAACATATATATATTATTATATGTATCTATGTTAATACCCTTTTTTACCCAAATTTAATGATTTACTTATTTTCCTGCTGTTTCGCACTTTTTTCATGTTACACACTCCTAATTTGTCTAATGCTCCCTAATAAGAAAGAAACGTGTAACATTCAATATAAAGGGTAACTTCCTAATATGACATGCTTAACTTATTGCTTTGCATGTAAAAAAATTAACATCTGTTAAAAAGATGTGAATGGCTAGGTAAATAAAAAATTAGAGTATAATTATAAACATAATAATTAATAGAAAGCAAAACCCTTCTAATGCAGATGAAATTTTTATTTATTAATCAATAGTACTTAGTAAGGTATACAACACTTGTTTTTTATTAGTACTACGTAGGTTTGCATCTTTTGGTTTATAAAGCGCAAAATTGATTTAGTGACTTTCAATATACTGTATAATGCGTATGACAACATATACATTATTAATAATTAATCATACCTACTAAAGATTAAGATGAGGAGACAAAATATCTGGCTGTTGTCACTGTATTACGCGGGGATGGGGCGTCGTACCTTGTATTTTTATATATATGCATTAAAATCCCATTGGTTTCATGTTATAAAGTTATTACGACTGTTATAGGCTTAAACTTCTTGTTTGCTTCAACAATTGAAATTATTAATAGCATGAGGGGGGGGGCCCGCAATAGCGGGTCCCCCGTCCCCCCCCCCATCATGCTATTATAAATTAATATATTTAAAACTATTAAATATGCTTTTTCATTTATAGGGATTTAACTCTTTTCATTAGTTATTTGGCAATATTTTTAATACTATTAATAATTTAAGATGTTTACAATGATACAAGCGGCAAAAATTTTAGGTACAGGTATGGCTACAACAGGTTTAATTGGAGCCGGTGTTGGTATAGGTGTTGTTTTTGGAGCATTAATCTTGGGTGTCGCTAGAAACCCCGCCTTGAGAGGACAGTTGTTTGCTTATGCTATATTAGGCTTTGCTTTTGCAGAAGCTACAGGATTATTTGCTCTTATGATGGCATTTTTATTATTGTATGTAGCATAAAATTTATTTATGTTGTTAATAAAATAACCTAAAATAAGCGCAAAAAATAGAAATAGGTATGTAATATAAAGAGATACACAAGCCAATCAAGTGGTTAGCAGATCAATCAAATGGTCTGCATATCAAAATCCATTGATCAAATGTTATGCAAGGGGTGGTGGGAGAGAGATGTACTGCAAAGACAGTACTACCTTTCCCCACCCTCCTGGGCATGATCCATGCCCGAGTCTAGCCCTGCTAGCGAACTAGGCGTATTCGTTGATCTCTTGCAAACGACTACTTTTGTGGTCTACTTGAGTATCAATGATTACCTTCGAGCCGGCAAGTGTTTTAGACTTGGCAGATCGACCGATAACCACCCCTTGCATAACATTTGATCTCCTTATCTTGATAACATTATTTGGCAATAACCCTGTTTGTGATGGCGAATTAATAGTTTATTTATTTTAACGGACAAAAAAAATTTTTTATTTTTGCATTTTTTTTATGAACAAATCTAATTAGTTTTGGACTTTATGCTATTAATTATAATTAACTGTGAATTAATGATTAAAAGATATGATTAATTAATAGTGCCACCAGCTTATATATCTATAGTTATAAAAATTACATTGAGCCCAGACGCCTTGCCACCAGTTTACATATGCCTTGTCAGTAGCCCACTTATACATGTTTAGCTATAAAAATTAAGCCCTGTCTTGCCACCAACATACATTAATATGTAAGCTAGTACCAAGGCAACAAAACAACTACACAATGGGGCAATAGAGCAGCTTTTATATATAAAGCCTGATCTTCTAGTATTTTTTACATTTAAAGATTTATATGAGTTATTTTAGCAAAATGCGATTGTTACCTAGATTTATTTTACTATACATGCGAAAGTATTCAATTACTTTAGCTGTATTTGTATATTTAATCCTATTGTTTGCTCTCTTACCTCTCATTGGTGAAGTTTGGTCAGCACTTAGCTACTATTTTTTTATTATTAGTACCCAAGAAGAATGTGCAATATCAGAAATAAAAAATTTAACTTATATAGGAAAACACAATAATATAATGTTTTATATAAGAAAAGAAATGCCCCACACAGCTAATAGCCCACTCGACCAGTTTGAAATTAGAGATCTTATAAGTTTAAATGCTCCTATTTTAGGTTATTTACGGATATTTGTAACCAATATAGGACTTTATTTAACAACTGCTACAGTTATCGCTTTGGCTTTTAATTTATTAGGTACTAATATAGATAAGATAGTAGCTAATCATTGATCAATAAGTCAAGAGTCAATATATGCTACTATTAATAGCATAGTTATAAACCAAATAAACTCCAAGAAAGGACAGGTTTACTTCCCTTTTATATACACATTATTCATTTTTATACTAATAAACAACCTAATAGGTATGGTTCCATATAGTTTTGCATCTACTTCTCATTTTATTTTAACATTTTTTATTAGTTTTACAGTAGTGTTAGGAGCAACTATATTAGGTTTTCAAAAACATGGCTTAAAATTATTTTCTTTATTTGTACCTGCAGGTTGTCCTTTGGGTCTTTTACCTTTATTAGTATTAATAGAATTTATTTCGTATTTAGCCAGAAACGTATCGCTGGGATTAAGATTAGCAGCTAATATTTTAAGCGGGCATATGCTGCTCAACATATTAAGTGGGTTCGCATATAATATTATGAATTCAGGTTTTGTTTATTTTTTTGTAGGTTTAATACCTTTAGCGTTCATTATAGCATTTTCAGGGTTGGAACTGGGAATAGCTTTTATACAAGCACAAGTGTTTGTAGTATTAACTTCTTCATATATTAAAGATGCTTTGGACTTACACTAGATAAGGACAAACATGTGAAATATTTCATCTACTTTCAAAAGTTAGTTATATATAGCTTATTTGCAGATAATAAATTAATACTTATACGTTAAATAACCTGCTAACCGTAATTTATTACACTGTATCAAAAAAATGTCAAGATATATTAACTTGTTTTATTACGATTGCAAAATTATAATTTAAAATTCCGTATTATATTATTGGGAATAATTCAGGCAATAATAGGGAATAAATTTATAACACTGTTTCACACAGTGCTTTATTTCCGTTATGTCTAACTTCTTGCTAATTGTTGATACTCCTAGCGTGCTTATTTTTTTTTTTTGAATAAATATCAGCCTCAAAATATATAAATATAATATACTCTTTTGCTTTAGTTAACCCTATCTTTAGTTAGATTATGATGCAGAAATCAGTAATGATAGCACCAACTTATAATTTTTATCTATATTATGCCACAGTTGGTACCTTTCTATTTCTTAAATCAAATTATATTTGCCTTTGCCTTACTTACAATAATGATATATATGTTTTCAAAATATATTTTACCGAAATTCATTCGTTTATTTACAGCTCGTATATTCTTAACAAAACTATAATTAAACGTACTGATATATATATATATGTTTCTGCTTTATTATGAAATTAAACCTAATTTTCGAAGCATACCTGGAGTAACGCATACTTAACGTTTAAAACATATATATACACTTACATCGTTTCACTATTTGTTTACACTCCCTTTGTGCAATTAAACAAGGTTTTATGGTTTTTTTTAGCTTTGTTCTAAAAAAATAAACAAATATTTTATTGTGATACATATTGTTTCATGCTATATTAGGGTTAATAGCATAGGGAAGTCCAAAGCTAATTAGATTTATGCCTAAAAAAGATGCAAAGATAAAATTTTTGGTTTTTAACAGTAAATATATTATATACTTTTTATATATGATATATCTTAGTTTAGTATAATAATAGTTGAAATATCAATCCCAAATTTAGCCTTTGTTTAGAGTAATTAACAACAACAGGAACCGGCTTACTTGTATCCGTAATTATGCGTAAAAGTTAAGTTATCATTTATTTTTTGATAATCTAACAAATAGAATTTATTCTTTTTTATTTTTTTTATGCTTAACCAGGTAAACATAAAAAACAACAATCGAAAAATATAAGTATAAAGGTAAATTAATGATAAAATATTATGTTTGTTATATATATATATTAAAATTTACTATACAATTGTTAAAATACTGTAATGGTGGTATGTAAAACATTATTATATATCACACAAACGAAATAATATAAGTTATAGGATTATAATGTAAGATATGCATATGTAATAAAAGCATTAACATTTACATAAACAAAAATAAGTTGAGTTTGATGATGGCTCTGAGTGAACGCTGTCCAAATGCTTGACACATGCTAATCGTACGACTTCGCTCATTTTTTCAAAAAATGAGCGAAGTAGTGGTGTACAGGTGAGTATAAGATAACGTGACCGCCTTGGAGTAAGGAGAAAGATCCCTTATATTAATAAAGAAACTAAGGTTTCGCTCTTAGAAGCATGTATCTCGTGTAGTTGTAGTAGTTAAAGTAGTGGTTTAACTAGCCTTTTACACGTAGTCGAAACTGAAAGGTTGATCGATCACAGTGGGACTGAACAAATCCCACGATTATTATCACAGCAGTGAGGAATATTGGTCAATAGCCTAACGGCTGAACCAGCAATTTGGAAGAATGTATAGCAATAGCTGATTGCACCAACAAACAGTTGATGCAAAATTGATTATATCAAATAAAATTCTAGGTAGATTTTTGATAATGACATTGCTTACCTAAGTCTTGACCAAATTACGTGCCAGCAGTCGCGGTAATACGTAAAAGACTAGTGTTATTCATCTTTAATTGGTTTAAAGGGTACCTAGACAGCGAATAAAGCCATAGTAGGGACTGATTCGCTAGAGTTACTTATGAGGGGGTATTAAAGTACTGCAGGTGTAGAGATGAAATTTTGTTATACCTCTTTTCGTATGAGAAACTATGGCACAGGTATAGGTGAAAGCATCCCCTTATGTGATAACTGACGTTGAGGGACGAAGGCTTTGTGTCGCGAACAGGATTAGATACCCCAATAGTCAAAGCAGAAAATGATGAATGTCATAGATTAGATATACAATTTATTCTATAAATGAAAGTGTAAGCATTCCACCTCAAGAGTAATTTGGCAACATTGGAACTGAAATCATTAGACCGTTTCTGAAACCAGTAGTGAAGTATGTTGTTTAATTTGATAATACGCAAAAAACCTTACCACAATTTGAATATTTATATATATCTTTTATTGATTTTTACTAACATATATGTAGACAATTAAAATGATGCTTATCTCTCGTTTGTGAGACTAAGCATCCAAAAAGATAGTATATTTACAAGCGTTGCACGGCTGTCTTCAGTTAATGTCGTGAGATTTTGGTTAGTTCCATTAAATTAACGTAAACCCTTACTTTATTTTTATATAAAGTAGTTCTCCGCTATATTGGATATGATAACAGGGACTAAGACAAGTCATCATGGCCTGAATATTGTGGGCTATAGACGTGCCACATAAACCTTACAAAAGGATGTGAAATTGTGAAATTGAGCTAATCCTCCAAAAATGGATAAACATTTAATGGATTGCAGTCTGTAACTCGACTGCGTGAAAAAGGAATTACTAGTAATCGTGTATAAGTACGGCACGGTGAATTTAATCTCAGATAGGTACTAACTACTCGTCAGGCGCTGAAAAAAGTATGTGCAATAAGTTTGGCTAGTGCTTATTTAAATTTTGGGCGATCTTGTCCAAAAACTTAGGCATGTTGTCTTCGTATGCGTGACTTTAATTAGTGTTAAGTCGAAATACGGTTCGTGTAGTGGAAATTGCACGGGATTTATGTATATTAAAATCACCCCTCCTCCCCGGTTGTGAAAGAATATAATATGCCTATTAAGTGGCTACTTATTTAACTAAAAGCTAAATAAAACTAATAGTTGTTTAAGGAGCATATTTTATTCTTTTATAACACCCCCTAATACTAAACGCTTTTTTGTTGTCTTTATTTGTTTGTATGTGTTTTTTACAAACTAAACATCAGTTATTACATTTATGCTTAACTTTGCAAAATGTTTACTTTTATCATAAAAATAGTAACTAGGTATAATACTAACATTAAGTAAATAAGCAGTGACATGGTGTTTTAACTAGTATATTATATGAAAAATTATTATAAAAACACAAGGAAGGTTCCGTATGTTGGTACAACGGGTTGAGCTGTAAACTCAATAGCTTTTGCTGTCGAAGGTTCAATTCCTTTCCTTCCTATTTTGTTATAACTTTTTACGTTAAGTAAAATATTTTTTTTAACAACAATTTATGATTTATAAAGGATTATTTATATTACGTACGCTTGCATGTAAGCATGATTATTTTTTTTTCCTTTTTTTATTATTTATCTGTATTTTGCTATGTTTTTCTATATTTTATTTATTTTGGATTTTATTTATTTTGTTTTTTTTGTTACATATTACTTGCATATTTTATATTATTTGGTTTTTTGCATTAAATACTTTTTAATTAAAAAGGAAATAGAAATGCGAAGCATCAGAAAAAAAGGGAATGTCAATAAACATCTATCATGAATGCATACAGAATGTTAATATGTAAGGTAAGTTTTTTGCTGAAATTTTTATAACGCGCTATGAGTAATTAGCATAAGCCATAAATAAAAATATATAGGCATAAACATAAAACCTGCATGATGTGAAGTATATTAAGAATATAATTTAAGGGTAAAATGAGAAGCTTCAGTCTTCTTTTTCTCAGTTCGAATCCGAGTGTTCTTGAGTAAGTTTATTTTAAATTATACCAATAATATTTAATATAAAAACGCCAAAATTTTAATTGTTATTTTTCCTTTCTCATTTGAAAAATAAAAAAGCCTAAATATATATATAAGTTACATCAGATAAAGCATTTTCTTTATATTGGAATTTTAAATTTTATAGTGTATAATCTGTGCTTTAATTTTTACACCTTAAAATCTAAGCTTTAAATTTTAGATTTTGTGTTTTAATTGTTATTTTTCTTTAATAGCCTTTGTAGCTCAACGGTAGAGCGAAATACTGTTAATATTTTGATAAGTGTTCAATTCACTTTGAAGGCTTTGCTTTTATAGGCAACATTTATAGTGTACGTGCCCACAACTTAATTTTTAATGTACATGCCCACAATTTAATTTTGTAGTGTACATGCCTCTCATTATATAACTATATATTGATAAAGATCAATATTGCTTATTTATTTATCACAAAGCCAAGTGGTGTATATGCTTTGCAATTACATCTTATAACCTAGCACGGTTTTTATTTTTTATTAACCTTTATAGATTTTTCTATTTTTTCCCTTACCATCATTTTGTTTGTAGCATAGTAAATATTACTATTTTTGTAACATTCAAGGAAAATAATAGTGTGTGTAACATAATAAAAATTAAAACAGGTATATAAAAGTAAATGCAAAGCATATACATTTACAGGTATTTTTATATAAAAATTTTATGCATATAAGGCATGTTAGCTTAATTGGTTAAGCGATGTGTTTCGGCCACAAGGATTGTAAGTTCGAGTCTTACACATGTCTCTCTTGTTTGAAAACATATGTATAGTTAATCATCAACTTCTTATATATAATAAATACGATAATAATGCAATAGTTATTATTGTTTTTTATTATATATTAAGACAGATATATATATATGACTTAATATTATGTTTAGTTTATTGCTTATAGACGAAACTTACACCAACGGGTATAAGACTGAGTTTTTAAATGTTATTTCATTGGCATCTATACTATCGGGTATCTTTGTTATAATCAGCAAAAATCCTATAGTTTCGGTATTGTTTTTGATAGGCCTTTTTTTGAGTATAGCTTGTTATCTGTTTATATTAGGTATAAACTTTATAGGTTTATCATACTTATTGGTTTATGTTGGAGCAGTATCTATTTTATTTTTATTTATATTAATGTTAATTAATGTTAGAATATCTGAACTTTTAAACGATACGAGTAGTAGCATCCCTTTAGCAATGGTTATTGTTATCTCTTTTAATTACTCTGTTTATCAAATATTACCTCTTAATATGTTAACCATGAATGCTTATAGCTTTAAAGGCGATTTTATAGATGATTTAAAATTTTATTTAAATGATTTAAATCTTAAGACCAAGGCTAGTGAGTACATATTTATGTTTTTTAATTTTTTTAGTAATAACCAAAGTAAGCAAATATTGTATGTAACATCTAAATTTTGAGATGGTAATTTGACAGAGACAGCTCATATTTCTAGTATAGGTAATATTATGTACACTAGTTACTCTATATGATTAGTAATAACTTCTATTATATTACTGTTAGCCATGGTTGGTGCTATTGTTATAACAATAAAACAAAAAAATTAGTTTGTTTTAAACATCACAATTAAGGTGTAAACAGAAAGTATGGTAATTTTTTTATTCATATCTGCAAAAGCAACGTAGGCTAGTATTATCATTTTAATTATACTGTATATTATACTGCTCACATATATATATAATCAGCGCTTATATTTTATTTCTTATGATGTTTCTTTTTATTGATTGCTTGAAAAGTTACTTTCATGATAATCTCTCTAAACCAAAATGACATAGAAAGTATTACCCCATGCATGGTAAATGCAAAAAAAAATATGATTATAGATACTAGTGTAAGTTACTTTCACAATATATAAATAAAAATAGAGACCTTAATTTAATTGGTAGAATGTATGACTTTTAATCATTAATACGTGGGTTCAAATCCCACAGGTCTTATTTAATATAATCATTTTAATATAATCATTTTAATATAATCGTTTTAATATATATATATTAGCTGATTGTTGTGTTTTTTATGTTGCATTATTTCGGGCATGCTTGACAAAATAAGCTAACAAGAACATCACTTTATGCTATTTATATCTTTCTTTTTTTTACGAAGTTAAGCATGCATAGTTATTTGCTTAATTTCGTGTCCCATACTATTAGTTTGGTATATTTCATGTAACTATGGGGGCTATTAGCAATTAAAAAAAAATTAAGGCATATGTAAAACATGATATGAAATTAGCAATTGAATAAAGCATAAAAGAGCAGCAAATCATAGTATGCACAAGTAATATAAGCATAAGGTATGATATATAAAACAAGAAACAGTTTTCAGGTTCACCCGTTTCACTTAGTATCACCTTCACCTTGACCTATATATACTTCTATATCTCTTTTAGTACTTACTACATCAGGTGTACTCACTATGCATGGGTTTTTTTCTGCACAAGATTTCGTGTTTTTGGGTTTATTATCTGTGATACTTTCTATGTCATTTTGATTTAGAGATATTATCAGTGAAGCAACATATTTAGGTAATCATACTTTAGCAGTACAAAGAGGATTGAACATGGGTGTTGGTCTATTCATAGTAAGTGAAGCTTTATTTTTTTTAGCAATATTTTGAACTTTTTTTCATAGTGCGTTATCACCAGCTGTAGAAGTCGGAGCTCAATGACCACCTAAAGGTATAGATTCTGTTAATCCCTTTGAATTACCTTTACTTAACACAGTAATATTATTATCATCTGGATTTACAGTTACTTTTGCTCATCATTGTTTAATACAAGGATACAGAAAAGGAGCCTTACATGGAATATTTTATACAATAGTACTAGCTATAATATTTACTGCTTTACAAGGATTAGAATACACAGTTTCTTCTTTTACTTTATCTGATAGTACATATGGTTCTTGTTTTTATTTTGGTACCGGTTTCCACGGCTTACATGTAATGATAGGGACTGCTTTTATTGCAGTAGGTTTCTGAAGATTCCTAGCTTATCATTTTACTGAAAATCATCATTTGGGTTTTGAAACTTCCATACTTTATTGGCATTTCGTTGATATAGTTTGATTAATTTTATTTATATCCATTTACTATTGAGGGTCATAATTGTTTTTAATAACATAAACAAATATAAATTTTACACAAATAATAAACCATAATATCAGTATGATCTTAAAACCGATTTTGAATATGATTCAGATATATAGCTATGAATTTTAACATAGTTTATATACAAAAATTTAACGGTAAATAAAGGGTGATTATATAATTACATTAGTTTTCAGACTTATATCCCTTAATGTAAAAATATTAATAACGGGCATAGGTTAATGGTAGACCATTTGTCTTCCAAACAAAGTGTGTCGGTTCGATACCGACTGACCGTAATATCATATGGTGTATTTTTATTATATTTATCTTTTGGTAATATCAGATACACATCGTAGTATGGCTTGGTACATTGGTTTAATTTTTTAAACCAATATACCAAGCCATGCAGAGCCTACGAAGTATCAGCAGTTAAACAGGCTTATTACATTAAGCCTTATTAATGCTTAATTTCTTATAATTTGTATGTTATGCATTAAAAAAATAAGTATGCAGCTGATAAAAAAAAAGCAAAAATACACATAGGGTTAGTAACTTAATAGGCAAAGTCCTTTCTTGTCGAGAAAGTGGATGCCGGATCGAGGCCGGTCTAACTCGTACGTATTTATACTAATACATATATTGCATATTACTTAGTGTTTATTTTGAAGCAATATGTGAAGGGGAAAATAGCCAATGGTAAGGCAATGTATTTGCTAAATATTGTGTAATTAACACCTAGATGTTCGAATCATCTTTTTCCCGCCTGTTTTATTAGATTAATGTTATCTTATTAAGGGTTTATTATAGATATTTAGTATAAATAGTTTACTAAATTATTTCTCTTTATCTTTTGTTTTCGTTTATACTTATTGTTATACATAATATAGTTATGACATATAAGCAATAAACCTGTACTAGTTTTAGCTACTAATTTTGTTTTTGATGCTATGCTTTGTATTTACTGATTATTTGTACTTATTTTTCCTGGTGTTTCACATTATTTATGTTAAACACTCCTGGTCTTACATGCATATAAAATAAAGGAAAATAAAATAAAGTAGAAAAAAAAAAATATAAGAATAAATTGAGTAAAACATCCATTAAACTTAGTTTATGGGACAAGCTAGGATAAAGCATGCTTATTAAAAAAAAAATAAGTATGTACAATTTACGATATTTTGCATGCAAGGTCAGCAAATTATATAACAACTATTAATCTTGTTTTATTTTAATTATTTTTTAAAGCATAAGCACTTATACAATATACTGCAACATATTACAAGGTTCCTTAACTTAATAGGTAAAGTATACTTTTGATAAGAGTAGGTTTGGCGTTCAATTCGCTGAGGAATCAACTATAATGCTTGCAATTTATGATATGTATGATTCGTATACACCAGCCGTAAATGAGCCACAATCATATAATAAAAGAGAATTGACCGAGTGGTCTAAGGTGATAAGCTTGAAACTTATTCGGTTCGTTTGACCACATCCGTTCGAATCGGATATTCTCTGTAGCAATGCCTTATCATAAAAAAGAAGCTGCTTTCTATAACATAACTTTGTAAGTACACAAAAATAATTTATTATCATATATAATTATAATAATATATACTATAATTGACTATTATATATATCTATATTAATACGGGTTAGAGCCTGGTTGGTTGGGCGCCTCATTTGGGATGAGGAATTTTTATGTTCGAATCATAATGACCCGAGTTTATGTGTATTAGTTTTATATAGTAATTATTGTTTTATAATAATTATCGTTTTATTATGTGTTTTTTATTAGTGGCATGTTAGTCTATTTACACAAATATTGCTGTTTTGTTGCATAATTTCTTTTCTAAACAAGTTATACACACAAATAATTTTTTATAAAAAATAAACTTACAATATACAGTAATGATACAGATGATATGGATAATATTATTTTGCTGCGCATTATTTTAAAGTATGAAAAAAAAAGGATGAAAAAATAAAATAATGCGCAGCACACAAGTATACAAAGAGATTGTTATGGAATCACAGCTATATATTAAATAGAGCCTAAAGGGGCCAACAAAAGAATAATTCTAATAATAAATTATATATCTAAAAAACGAAGTGAATTGAAATATCTTAATAACTTCAGGAAAAAAAATCAAAAGAGATTTCTTAAGTAATGTGAATGAAACAGAATAAGTCTCGTTTTTGTATTTGGTCTTTTTCTTTTTCTCCATTTTTGATTGCTCTAGCATATTGTTATTTAAAAATTTTAATGCTTGCTTGTAATACTAAGCAAGCTTAGGTAGTTATCATAATAAAAAAAGAAAAAGACACATGCTCGTTAAATTAAACGAGCTGGTGTTACGTACAGAAAGGAAAAAGTAAAATGGAGTGCATATCTGTTTGAATAAAAGGGGAACCTTCCTCTAAGACTAAATATAATATATAAGCGATAGCGAATAGTACCGTGAGGGAAAGGATTGAAATAGTAATTTTATAAGCAGCTCAAAAATAGTTTAAATAAACAATGAGAGCGTACCTTTTGCATAATGGGTCAGCAAGTTAATATTCGATGCGAGCAACAATGCAAAGATAAAACAATTATGATATAATGATGTAGTATCGAAATTAGACCCGAAGCCTAGTGATCTTACCATGATCAGGGTTATAAAAGTCCGAACGGGTTATCGTTGTAAAGATATCCGAAGAATCGTGGTAAGTTAGTGAAAGACAATTCTGACTAGGATAGCTGGTTTTCTGCGAAACCTATATAAGTAGGTAATTTAAATAGAATATCAGAAGGTACAGAATTGTGATCTCATGCAACCAGTATTTATTTTTATATTAATCCGAAAAATAACAGCTTGTTTGTGTGCTTATATTAGGTTATGCTACGTAAGTATTTATGCATGTATGCATTTTTTAGGGTAATTTATAATATAAATAAATATATACTTTTTGTGGACATTGGGGGGTCGTGAAGACTCTATCAGTGAGTATTTGTTCTCGGAAGGACTAGATATGTATATTGAATAATCAGACATAGTACGATAAGGTTGTATGTCTAAAGGGAAATAGCCCAGAACAAGAGTTAATAAGGTTCCAAAATTTTTGTTAAGTGAAATTAAGGCAGTATTTATCCCAATCGGCCAGGGAATAGGCTTAGAAGCGGCCATTTTTTGAAGACCTCGTAACAGAGCACTGGTTTTCTATTTTATGGATAAAAGCACCAAAAATTTAACGGATCTAAACAAAATACCGATACCTTGTCCATATATATTAATGTGTATATTATATATTGTATATATGGGGTAGCGGAACATTGGGTAGCTATTTTTAATCCTTTATAAGGATTAATTTGTTTAGAGTTTAACTTATTATTCTCTGGACTAAACAAGCCCAAGTGATAATGCTGACATGAGTAACGATAAAGGATCAACCAGGACAGATGAGATCACCTGAACAGATAATATCAGAGAATCCTCGCCTAAAGCTTATGGAATTTATTAAAGTTACGGCCTCTAAGTTTATTTTTTTTTCATAACTTTCAACTATTTATATGTAGATGTTAAATATATACTAGATATAAATATGTATTATTTATGTAAATTACCTAGTGGTATAGACGATGAGAAAACCTAGAGTTTACAGTAATTAACGTTTTTTATTTACGTAGTAACCGAAATTCCGCTTCTCCCCTTGAATTATTATTTTAATAATTTATTTTTAAAGGGAAAACGGAAGCTGTTTGCTAATATTTTAAGTAAATTAAGTGAAAAATGTTCTGGAAAACTGTAGGCTCCGTAAGTAATATAAAATAAGTAAAACAAAAATATATTGTAAGCTTACGCTATAATACCGTACCTAAATACTAACACAAGTGAGCAAGTAGAGAATACGAAGGCGTTCGAGCTAACAATCATTAAGGAACTCGGCAAATTGACTCTCGTAACTTCGGGATAAGGTGGACCATTTCTTCTGATTAATATCAGGCAAGAAACAGGAGGCATAGAATGGTGTTGTACGACTGTTTAATTAAAACAAAGCACGCTGCGAAGAAATAAATTCGAAGTATTGAGTGTGATCTCTGCCCGATGGCGGCTGGTTAACTAATTTGCTTAGTTAAATCTAATAAGCTAGGCTTTGATGGAAACCCCGTTCAATGGCGGCCTTACCTATAAGGGTCCTAAGGTAGCGTAATACCTTGGCCGTTAAATGCGGTCTTGCATGAATGATGTAACGATACAACAGCTGTCTCTATGATTGGCTCGGTGAAATTGGAATAACTGTGCAGATACAGTTTACCTTTAGTTGGACGAGAAGACCCTATGCAGCTTTACTGTTGCTAGTTACTGAATATGATATAATGAGTTGTAGTGTATAAGGTAATTAATATAGAATTGAAACACCTTTACTTCATTTATCATATTATATAAACCTTACAAGCAAATCGCCAGTAAAGTCAATAAATATGATTGCTGGTTGTGAAAATTGATAGGAACAATTGTTAGGTGGCAGTTTATGCGGGGCACAGATCCCATAAAGAGTACCTGGGAGTATCCAAAGACGTTTTTTTAGATTGCAATTTGCAATTTAATATGAACTTTTATTAGTATAAATTCATATTTTTTAGTTTGCAATAAGTGTTATATTATAATATAACGCTAATTTAATTATAAATCCATTTAAGTTGGAACTTTTTTTTTAATTAGGTAAGATTTTCACTATATTTAAATATAGATGTAATTAAATCATTATGTGCTGCCAGTAAGGCATATTAACGTAACTAGAGATAATATAATGCGGTGTGATATGTTTTTCTACGTATGTATACTTATAAGTTGTGGATATTTTTTATATTTCTTATTTCTTGATGTTTAACTTATGATACTTATAGCATATATACTAAGTTATGCCTGCTTATGGAGTATGAGGAAAAAGTAAAAAAAAAAAAAGAAATATAAAAAACAACAAAAGGGATCAGTTAATCAAAAAGAAATTAGGTATCACTTTTTATTCTTAACTTATTGTGTGTATGCTTACAAATATATGCAATCACGCCATTACTTATGCAGGCATAGGTAAAAATTTATTAGCTATTATATTTTAATTAGTTTGCATAACGATTTTTGTTGTATACTAGTCTACATAATGTATTAAATATATTTACGAGTTAAATATATATGTATATGTTTATATACCATGTATATGATAGTTATTTTGCTTATCAAGTTTAACGGCTTAATCTTGCTTTACTGTTTGACTTACATGTCTTTCAGTTGCGTAAGCGGGGCATATGATCACAAGATGCAGAAAGGAAAGGTCTTGGATTATTGAAAAAGTTACGCTAGGGATAACAGGCTAATCCCGCCAGAGAGTTCAAATTGAGTGCGGGGTTTGGCACCTCGATGTCGGCTTAGCTCATCCACATGAATGTAGGAGTCATGAAGGGTCCGACTGTTCGTCGATTAAAGAGCTACATGAGCTGGGTTAAATACGTTGTAAGACAGTATGGTTTCTATCCTCTAGAGGAAGTTGGAATAAATTAAGGATAGCCCCTTGTACGAGAGGAATTGGGTATATTAACCTATGGTTTACCTGTTGTTTGTATTGCCATATTATTGTAACTGATAGAGATATTGTATCCATTTTGTTATAGCCCCTGAGTTTATAACCAAGAACGCAATATTCTGGGTGTCATGGCTTATGCTGGCAATTACTTTTCACTAAAGTAATATTTACTTAGGCAGTAAGAAACTGAAATAGATGATATGTCTAGTAAAAAGGCACGGCAGGAAAGCTACGTTAGTTAATGATAAGTGCTGAATGCATATAGGCACGAAACATACCTTAGAATATTCTCATATATACGTAGTTTAATACTACAATTTTAATTTTTATTAATAGGCTTTAGCTTAAAGAATTGTGATATTTTTAGGCATTAAGTACTAATTTTATAGTCTACTATATAATACGCTTATCGTAAATATCTGTATCTGATCTTTTTTTTTTTTGCTTATAAAATACCACTTAGTGGTACATATCTGCGAAGTAGTATAAGTAATGTATTAAACATCACACGTCAATACTTTACACCTAAGATTACTCGGCTAATCTGCATATACAGTATCAAAAAATGCAACATAATAATCCATAGAATTAAGCACCACTTCCCTTACATTTGGGTCTTTGTATTTAACGACTACAACAATTCTAATTTTTGCTTTATCGATATTGCCAGCAATAGCTTCAGGTTTAACATTATACATTAATGTGGAAATAATAAATACTCCTGTCAAAGGTATTAATAGTATTAGTATTATTATTACGAAACATACGTCATATAAAAAATTTACCACATAATACTTTTATTATCTATATTGTTAACTATTTACATATATATTAATAATTATACTGGGGTGTATTGACTGCAAAATATAATAGTAGTGCTGATACTCCGTACGCATATAAAAAACAAAACTTGCCAAATGTTGATAAAAAGCCTGGTTAGCATAAAAGTAATGCAACCGTTTTGTAATCGGTAGAAGTAAGTGCGATACTTGCACTGGGCTCTTTTTTATTTTCATTTATTTGCTTGCTGATACTACGTATCGGTGTGATACAGGCAAATTAATATAATGTAATAAAAAATAAATTAATAATTTTATGTATTATACATAGGCCCAGTAGTCTAGTGGTAAAGACACATTGTTTTCACCAATGCATCAAGGGTTCGATTCCCTTCTGGGCTCTCTACTTAAGGATTAGTTTGATTCTAGTCTTGCATGTCCGTATTATTAATAAGTTATACCTAACTTCGCGGTAAAGCTAAGCCTACGCAGTATCTCCAAGCTAATAATATGTAATTAGTAAATACCTATTATGCAGTATGCATAAAACTCCTAATAAGTATTTCGATGTATTTTATTAATGCTCTTGAGCTTTACTTATTAGGGTTATATTAGTTAAGACATTAAAAAGTAAATGAAAGATATTAAATATCCTGATCTAAGTACATAATTTATAATATATGCGGATTGATGTAACAGTAACATAACCGGCTCATGACCAGTATATAAGGGTGCGATTCCTTTATCCGCCTTTTATCTTATAATATCAAAGTCATAAGAGTTTGGTTTTAGATGATGATTAGATAGATGAACTGATGATAATTATCCCTGATATCTCTATCTAATAATATAAATTATAAAGGGCCATAGCTTAATAGGTAAAGCAAGCTGCTCATAACGGTTTAGATGAGTGTTCAAATCATTCTGGCCTTAAATTAGTATTTATATTTGCATATGTTTATTACATGTGCGAGTCCGAGTGCTGAAATTGGTAGACAGTGCAAATTTAAGCTTTGCTGATTATATATCGTAGACGTTCAAGTCGTCTCTTGGATACATGATGAACAACAATTTAAAGTATAATATTTCTACTAGCAAAAATAATAATTTCATAGATAACATATTAACACTTGTCCACTGCAAATTATCACCAATTGGATCAATTAAGCCTATTAGAACCTATTTAAAGGCGTATCTTCATAAAGTGTCTAAAAGATAGTCAAGGAAAAACAATAGCTCACATATTAACACCTAAAAATCTAGGTAAACTCTAAGTAGGTTCAGCTGAAAACATTAAGCGTATATTTAAAAATTATTATAACGTGTACTACTTATAAAATTAAATTAATAAAAATAAAAATTTTATTTATAGAACCCTTTTAAAGTACAACTACTCTTCCTATAATTTTTATATTATTGAGTATTGTGATATAACTTTTTTTATTGAGCAATAACAGTACTATTTAATTTTATTAAAACCTGTAGATATTATCCATAAGTTTCCTTATTGTCCGGCTGGTTTAAAACATACTGAAGCTATTAAAGATCTTATGCACTAATTAATAATAAATCGTATATATATTGAAGGGACAAAAAATAGCAGTCAATACTGCTGCATCATAATTATTACAGACATTAAAACAGGTGAGACCTAACAGTTTATATATATCAGAATAATGGCGGATTATATAAATTAAGTACAAATATCTTATATTGCTAAAAGTCTTAATAATAAAGGTATATATAAAGTAAAATATTAAACTAAAAAAAAAAATAACATAGTTACTTAGGTTGGCTACTTTAACTAAGTTATCGTTAGCCCATGGTTTATACAACAAAAAAAGATAAAACAAAATTAAAATTTATGGTTTAGCATCGTTAATGTTAAAGTCGTTTTTTGGATACTTGTTTAATAAAAGCACAGATATAATTTAACTATTAAAATAACATAAAGATATATTTTTATATGGCTTTATCCAAAACCATTGTTATAGCTAAAGGGGATATAGTTTAATTGGTAAAACATCTATGTTGCATATCGTCATTTCGGGTTCAATTCCTGATATCTCCATATTTATATTTTGCTCTTTATTTAATTACTGGCAACAAACAATAAGTATAAGTTTATGGTTTATTTGTTTTTCTTTATTTTTTATATAATTTTCCTATTTATTTATATATTTAGCATGCTTAACTTTGTAGGCATGTATTAAGAGTATAGCAGGCTTAATCTAACATGTATAACTTATTGTGTGTATCAGTGCCACAAACGCTGTAGATATAACAAAATTTAATAGAAAACAATGCACTTGTAAACTTATAATTAGTTTTATTTTTTATATACACTATCTTATTTGTTTTATAATGTTTATTTTTTTCATAAAAGATAGCTTTTTATAAAATATAATTATTTATAAGATATGACCTTTGTAAGACACAGTTTTTTGTATTGTGTAATTATTAACAATGTCTAGCATTATGTAACTTATGAATGTTTATAGCATATAACTTTTATATGGTATATGTATAAAAAAATAAACATGTAAAATTAAATGTGATATAGCCTAAGAAGCTCAACTGGTTGAGCGGAACTCTGAAGATGTTTAGGTTATAAGTTCGAATCTTATCTTGGGCATTTAATTTTTAGATAAGTTAAAATATAAAGACAAAAGATAGTTAGGATAAAAGGTAGTCAGGATAAGTGATAGTCAGTATAAATTATAGTCAGGATAAAATACAGATATAAAAAAAGGTTAAATATATAAAACCCTAATAATTTTGTTATGGTTTTAATATAGAATATTAAGCAAAACACTGGTGTAATTAAATGTTACAAATTTTATACTATTAGCTTTAATTTAAACTTTAACTAATAAATCGTTATTTTTTATGCTTATATAACTATTGAGTTAAGTATAATAAAAAAAGTCATTAAAAAAATGTTAAATAATAAATAAAGGTGCTTGCATTATCTAAAATAATAAATTAGCAGTGAACAATAGTATACGTGAATAATGGTATATTAGTTTTGTACTTAATTAAGTAAATATTAGAAATAGGGTAGTGATGGAATTGGTAGACATGAGTAGTTTAGGACTATTTGATTTTAATATCTTATCCGTTCAAGTCGGATTTACCTTAAACAGTTGTTATATTTAATATCAAAGCTAATAATTACTAAATACAGGTTTTTAATATTATTTTATATTTATACTATCTTTTTATCTACATTTATATTTCATTTAGATTGCAATTTTTAATTATACTGTTTTATTATTTACTAGTATAATACCTTATTAACGTTAAGATATGTTGTAGACTAATAGGCAAGTCATAAATTTTTGGTATTTATTATTGAGTGTTCGAATCACTCCAACATAAAACTAAGTAACATTAATATTGCTTTTTTGGTTTAAAACTATACTGGGAAATATTTAAGATACATGTTTAGATAATTAAGCATAGCTTATGCCTTACTGTAACATCCTTGAAACAAGTAAAAAGTACAGTATTCTGCATTAATATAGGTGGTTATAATTCAATGGTAGAATGACTGTATGTGGAACAGATTGTTCCCTGTTCAAATCAGGGTATCCACCCTTTAACCTAAATAGCTAAGTTTATATGATATTTAAAAAATAAAAAAGAATAGATAAAACATGCACGGTCTGTGTGCATTCATAACTTCGTGTGGACGTTGATGCATCCGAAACTATGCAACTACATCACTAGGTTGACTTAGTTTTTGATGCTTAACTTATTAACTACGTTAATAGTATCAGAAGTTGATAATGCAGCTAACATTATTACCTAGTGCTGCGTAAAAGGCCAGGATAGTTCAACTGGTTAGAACGTTAATTTCATACATTAAGAATGAGAATTCGAGTTTCTCTCCCGGCTAGCCTAAAATATTTTTTCTTGATCACATAAAATTAGATATATAGTTTTATAGTTTACTGGTTGCGTATACTTCGTAAGCATTGCAAAAATTATCTGGATATTTATTGTATCATTATAATAACTACATAAACAAAATATCTTTTATTACATGGTTTTTGTTATATATTATTTAACATATATTGTTTTATGCACAGAGAAAACATTTTATTTCATATATTAAAAAGGCATGTCTCCTTCAATAATCTGTTGTTAATATACTGTAACAGTAGAAATATCTACTTATAATAAAGAAATTATGTAAATATTTTATATAAAATTTAACGATATGCATGTTATAACCTTTTCTTCTAATGAATATTATTTTACTTGGTCAATACATTACTTTTAATACTTCATAAAAATGCCTCAGAAACAAGAGCAAAGTCTAAAAATATCACAGTAAAACAATACAAAAAATTCACTTAATATATATATATATATATATAAAGTATATGTTTTATGAAAGGCTTATCTTCTTTAGCTAGCTAAACAAACTTTTTTTCTGTTTTTAGTTAAATTTTCATTTGGTTACTTATTTATGGCACGTCTCAACGGCGTGGATGCTAAAAGTTAAATATATACAACTAAAGCTAAACATTTATAAGAAAAACAACAAAAAATAGGTAGGTTTAAATCCTACAAAAACAATGGCTGTATTTTCTATATTATTTTTGTTATTATCTAATGCCGTCACGTTTAGACGAGAAAAATCTATTCTTTATTCCAGAGAAACCATAATAATTTTATTATGCTCTTGTTTCATAGCATCAAATAATTTAAATATGTCTTTTTTAGACAAGGGTTTGGGTTTATATGGCGGTCTATTGCATGTTACACCTATTACACATGTTTTTCATCTTTTTCTTTTTTTACTAAGCGCAATTATTTTTCTACTAACTGGTTTTTATCCTAGAAAACTTTTACTTAAGGATTCTGCATATAGTGATGTTTTACCTTATTCTATAAATTCTGTATATTCTCCCTTCACTTTTATTTATGATACAAACTTAATAAATAAAATGGGACAACAGTTTAGGTTAATAGAATACCCTTTAATAATACTATTTACAATAATAGGAGGTAGTTTTTTAGTTTCAGCTAGTGACATTGTTTCAATTTTTTTATGTATAGAGCTACAAAGTTATGGCTTATATCTGCTTGCTACAATCTACAGAAACTCTGAACTATCTACATCAGCAGGTCTTACTTATTTTTTATTGGGTGGTTTATCATCATGCTTAATATTATTAGGCACGAGCTTATTATACGCAAATTCTGGTACAACAAGTCTAGATGGTTATTACATAATAACAGGCTTATCTAGCGTAGCAAATGAGTATGCAAGTACTATGTTAGATTGATATAAACCTTTTTACTTAAACATTTCTCTTTTAATAATGTCGGTAGGGTTTTTATTTAAAATATCAGCAGCTCCTTTTCATTTTTGGAGTCCAGATGTATATGATGCTATTCCTACTATAGTAACTACTTTCGTTGCAATAATACCTAAAATTTCTATCTTAGTTTTTTTATTAGAATTAGTACATTACACCAGTAATTTTTATTTTGTATTTAATTTTACATGAACCTCTGGCTTATTATTTAGTTCATTTTTATCTTTAATAATAGGTGCTGTTTTAGGTTTAACACAATTTAGAATAAAAAGGTTATTTGCATATAGTACTATATCACATTTAGGTTTTATACTTTTAGCTTTAAGCATAAACAGTTTAGAATCTGTTCAAGCCTTTATCTTTTATTTAATGCAGTATTCTATTTCAAACTTAAATGCATTTGTCTTGCTAGTTAGTATAGGATTTTCCTTGTACCCCTTTATAAATAAAGATACTAGTAAAATAGAGTATAACAATTTACCAGATAGTAACAACTCTCCTATACAACTTATTACTCAACTAAAGGGTTATTTTGATCTTAACCCTGTAATAGCTTTAAGCTTAGCTATCACTTTATTTTCTTTTATTGGTATACCACCTCTTGTTGGCTTTTTTGCAAAACAAATGGTATTATCTGCTGCGTTAGATAGTGGGTATGTATTTTTAACTCTTGTAGCCATATTAACTAGTGTTATTGGTGCTGTTTATTACTTAAATATAATTAAACAAATGTTCTTTGATGTACACGAATACAAGGTAAATAAAAAATACGCTGATAAAACTTTACAAGGTAGTATCCAATGTCATAGTAAGCCTGAAACAATATATACAAGTAACAGCTTAAACACATATAAATGCATTAATCTTTTAGGAAAGGGTGTATTACTTAAGTATGCCAAAAATAAAGCAAGTGATATATATTTTAAAATAGATAATGTAGTTTTATCATCTTGTTTAGCCATTATTATTTCTATTTTAACTTTAATGTTGTTATTATTTATATTTGTAACTAATATACTTATAAGATTATCAAGTGTACTTGCAATTATAATGTTTAACCCTTAAATGTCTAGTACTACTTTTTTTTTTTTATTTATACCTTTATTAAGTTTTGTTTTATTGGCTGTAAATTTAGTATTTGCTCCACATAACCCGTATCAGGAAAAAGACAGTGCATTTGAATGTGGGTTTAGTTCATTTTTAGGACAAAATAGAACACAATTTAGCATATCTTTTTTCATATTTGCTTTGTTGTTTTTGCTGTTTGACTTAGAAATTTTATTAGTGTATCCATATCTGGTGAGTGCTTATACAAATGGTGTTTATGGCTTAACTATTATGTTAGTATTTCTTTTAGCTTTAACTTTAGGCTTTGCCTTTGAATTGGGTAAGAAAGCATTATCTATTGATAGTAGACAAATCTTAAACGATAGCAATAAACAGTTTAACCTATAAATTTAACAGCTTAACCTATAAATTTAACATTAAAAAGGTAATAAAATAAACGATGTTTATTGTGTAGGTAATCATACGGAATATTCAGATGACTCTTATGAGCATTAGCAAAGCTATTGAGATCAAGATTGGGATAGTAAAGCTATACCAATTAGGATACCAAGACCAGAAAGAGTTGCAAAGTAAAAAGTTAGGCATAAAAAAAGAACAATCGAAAAATATAAGTATAAAGGTAAATTAATGATAAAGTATTATGCCTGTTATATACATATTAAAATTTACTATATCTTTGTTAAAATACTGTAATGGTGATATGTAAAGCTATATGGTATCATACCTAGAAGATTGTTTATTAGTATGAACCTCTCTATAATTAACTGGCCTTTTGTACCTTAGCCTTACATCTCGGATCGTTGCCATATAATATTATAAAAAGCAAGGAGGCAAAATATCTGGTTGTTGTCACTGTATTACGCGTGGTTGGGGCGTAACACCTTGTGTCTATATGTCTTCTTACGTTTATATAATAATAATTAATAATTTGTACATTTTCTATGTTATAAGTTCCTATTAAATGTATACATATGCCATAAATGTAGTAGATGTTTGAGGCTTTGCTTATAGAAAGTAAGCACAATATCTAAGTTGGCTAAAATTACATAGCCACCTCTTTATTAAAACTAATACGAAAATTCGTTTTATTATTAACCTAATTTTTTAATAAGAAATATACTTTTTTCTGCATACTGCCTGTGAAAGTAAGCTTATGTTATGTAAGCTTATATTATCTAAGCAATCACTACAATGGGTTATTATTTATAGTTTCTAGCTGATACATTGTACTGATTACGTACTAAAATTGCTGCTAACCTTTAAAGCTGCACTACATAATGATGTCATTGCATAACTTTGTGAGCACCACACCATATAGCTTAATTTCACTAAGCAGGCCAGAAGCTATGCAGGTACTTCGTATTACCATGTAGACAGCATTACGAAGTAAAACATACTTACGAAGTTATTCAAACCAATCAATAAAAGATTATACACTTAATTTTACATTATGTTATATTTACCCTTAATGATTTCTATTGTAGAAGTTTTAATAGTAACTGTTCCCGTTTTACTAACTGTAGCATTTGTTACGGTTGCTAAATTAATTTTATTTTTTCTTGGATCTATAATAACGTTAATATTTTCTTTGTTAGGATTTTCTGTTGTACCTTATGGACCCGGGTTGGCTATCTCGGATTTTAACCTCGGTATACTTTATATGTTAGCTGTTTCTTCTTTATCTACGTATGGTATATTATTAGCAGGTTGATCTGCTAATTCTAAATATGCATTTCTGGGATCATTAAGCAGCCCACCTAAACCTCATGCTTTCATAAGTATGCCTGTACAAAGTAGTATGAACTTTAGATTAATTAATAAAACTTCATTGTTATTATTAACTGCTTTCTTTATATTAGCATTTAGATGACCAATTAAAGCTATATTTGGACAATTAGATATGCTCGCATATTATCCTATTGCTAATACATTCATATCACTCGGTTTAGCTTATTTCGTGACTGCCGTTTCGCTTAAAAAATTATCTAATTTTAGAATAGCATCTATCATAATTATAGGTGCGGTATTACCTTTATCAGTCTTATTTATAACTAAAAATACTGATAACCTATGCTTATGTATTGGAGCACTTATTCATTTATATGCATTATTCACTATGCTCTTTTCTCCTATAAAATTGGGGAGTATTTCATTCGCTTCAGCAGCTGGCCAAAATATAGGCAGCTCTAGTGGTGCCGGGATAGGCAGCTCTAGTGGTGCAGGAGTTGGCAGCTCCACAGCTGCTAACGTAGATAGTACTTCTTTACGAGATGAGATAGATGAAGCTAGAAGAGCTAAACAAGAGGAACTTGATAGAGCTACTAGGAATCTAGCTAATCTTAGACTTGAGCAGCACCTAAAAGTTAAGACGGCAGGTTTAATGGAGAATGCAAAGAGAGGCATAGAAGAGTTTTGTAGAAAAAACTCAAAATCTGCTGAGTTTAAGGCCGAGTCAATAAAGGACATGGAACGTTATTTTACACAACAGTTTGATCTTGAGATCGAGGCTGAAAAATTACGGCAAATTGCTGGTAATGCTCCCCATGCAAATACATGAAGAGATGAGCTAGACGCCCCTGGTACTTTGTTAAAGAGAGTACATGACGATGGTGTGCATGATTGTGATGAGCTAAACAAGGCTAAAAGAAAAACTATATTCCGTGAAACTAGGAATGCAATAAAATACGAAGCACCACCTAAGGATATGCTTGAAAACTCAACCTTAAAAAAGCACCTGGGGTACCTAAACGTTTTGGCCCGAATTGAATTGGAACTTGCAGGATTGGACGCAGCAAAGAGTCGTTACCCTGAGGCGGTTTCTGAAAAAAAAATAACTGAAAATAAAGCTAGCCTGAATCTAGCTAAGCTACTTATAACAAATAGATTAGGCTATCGGACTAGTAAATATAATACTCAGGATCGTGAAACGTGCGAAAATAATGTTAGCTATTTAGGAGATACTTATTATCGATCTCAGGATCAGAGTAAAAATAATGTTAGGTGACCTGCAAACCATGATCATGATAATAATAATGATGTTGACTAAGCATGCTTAGTGTATACTAATAAAACGTGATTATAATGCCAGGTGCATATCTTATTTCTATTTAATTAACTAGCCTTTTGTACTTTAGCCTTACATCTCGGATCGTTGCCATATAATATTATAAAAAGCAAGGAGGCAAAATATCTGGTTGTTGTCACTGTATTACGCGTGGTTGGGGCGTAACACCTTGTGTTTATATCTTTGCCTTTGTGAGGGTGGGCGTGATACCTTGTGTTTATATCTCTGCCTATGTTGGGTTGGGGTGTAATACTATGTAAATAATGTGTAGATAAAAGTAAAAACAATTAAATTATCGGAGCGCCTATACGACTCAGCCTTCTCGTAAAGGTTAGGGTGCTCCAGATTTTCGTCATTCAAATTGTGGCGATTCAGACCCTCGTCTTCCTGATGATTGTAACCCAAATTGTTATGGTCGTGTTCTAGCCCTACAGCAAAGGACCGATACACGGCCAGAGAATGGTCACACATAACTATACAGTGTTAAACAATAATTAATACGTAACAATGCTAGTAGTATCGCAAGTTAATAATGGTTAATTTCTGGTGCTACTAGCGTGCTTTGTATGCCTTATTTCGCAATGAAACATTACGAAGTATAATGTTTTGGTTTTCTTTCTTTTAACGAAAAAAAAAATGATGCTTTGTGTATGCACACCATATGTGCATTCCCTCGGTATAAAATAAGCACCTAAGTAATGCTTGTAAACTTACATTTTTTTTTGTAATACTATATAATAATGAATTTATCACTAATATTATTTTTAATAGGTATATTAGGTTTTGTTTTAAACAGAAAAAATATAATTTTAATGCTTATATCCATAGAAATAATGCTTTTAGCTATTACATTTTTAATACTGGTAAGCTCACTTAGCTTTGATGATATATTAGGACAAACATATGCTATCTATGTAATAGCAATAGCCGGAGCAGAATCAGCAATAGGCCTGGGTATATTAGTAGCTTTTTACAGATTAAGAGGAAGTATAGCAATAGAACATAAATAATGTATTTAGCCATAATTATCTTACCTTTATTAGGTTCAATAGTTTCCGGTTTTTTTGGTAGAAAAGTAGGGGTTAGCGGAGCACACTTAATTACATGTATGTGTGTAATAGTAACAACATTGTTAGCGTTATTTAGTTTTTTTGAGGTAGGTTTAAATAATATACCTGTTTCCATTATATTATTCAAATGAGTCGATTCAGAATCACTTGATGTATTATGAGGTTTTAGCTTTGACTCCTTAACAGTTTCTATGCTAATACCTGTATTAATTGTTTCTTCTTTAGTTCATATATATTCCATAGGTTATATGAGTCATGACCCTCGGGGTCACGTTAGGGGAAAACGTGTCTATGGGGGTAAATTGTCAAACTCCGGGAAACTCCTAAAGCTTAAGGTACCAAGCTCTAAATGAAAATGTATGAGTGGCTGAAGTAATTACTCAGGTACGGTAATAAGTCTTAAGATGAGTGAAAACGAAATGGACAATCGCGGATCTAAGTCAACTATACTAAACAGTATAGCTGTAAAAGAGCAACGAGTAGACGGCAGTTGATTAATTGAGTCCAGCTTGGTTAATTTAAGGTGTACTCTAAGGGGTTCCGAAAGGAGTAGAGGTGTAATACTCAGTTTCAACAAGAGACAAGGTTGAAATTCCCATGTCAAAACCCTGTCTAAGCTATTCGATTTAAAAAAATTTTCTACCTGTAATTCTGTTTATGATTCCACTATTGTAAATCCTGGCGTCTGATCTGGTTTAATAGACGGTGAGGGTTCGTTTAGTATAATAATAGATAAAAATAAAACATGTAAATTAGGTTGACGTGTTCAATTGAAATTTCAAATAGGCCTACACATAAAAGATCTTAACTTATTATATAAACTACAACAATATTTAGATGGTGTAGATATAGGTTCTATACATTTAGCTCGAAATCGTGAAATGGTTAATTATTCAATAGATTCAAATAAAGGTTTAAGTAAACTTATTATTCATTTAGAAGAATATCCGTTATTAACTAAAAAAAATGTAGATTTTATGTTGTTTAAACAAGCGGTAAAACTTGTCAATAATAAAGCTCATCTTACTGTTCAAGGTTTAAATGAAATAGTGAATATAAAAGCATCCATGAATTTAGGTTTATCTGACATGTTAAAATCAGAATTTGATGGACATATTCCTGTTGAAAAACCTCTTATCGATAATAATAACATAATCATAGACCCTAATTGAATTTCAGGTTTTGTTAGCGCTGAAGGAAACTTTGACGTTCGTATACCATCAACCAATAGTAAATTAGGTTATCGAGTACAATTGAGATTTAGAATTTCTCAACATGATAGGGATTTTAAATTAATGGAAAAGATAGTTGAATATTTTGGGTGCAAGCAGGGAAAGATATATAAATATGGCGGTAAATCCGCTGTGAGTTTAACAATAGTAGACTTTGCCGATATCACTAATAGAATAGTTCCATTTTTTAATAAATACCCTATTTTAGGTATAAAACTCTATGATTATCTTAATTGGTGTAAAATACATAATTTAATGATTAATCGTTTACATTTTACGGTTCAAGGTATAGATTCAATTAGAAATATAAAATCTGGTATGAACACAGATAGAAGTTTTAAAGATAAATAACCACTGTTAATATCTAATGCAATAAATCAATAGTAAGACAAATTTGGCTTAAATGCATAACCAAAGATTTTTTAGTTATTTAAGTTTATTTACTTTCATGATGATTATACTTGTTACAGCAAATAATTTCTTACTTATGTTTGTAGGATGAGAGGGTGTTGGAGTTTGTTCCTATCTTTTAGTAAGTTTTTGATTTACTAGAATAGCAGCTAACCAAAGTTCCATGTCTGCTTTTTTAACTAACAGAGTCGGTGATTGTTTATTAACTTTAGGTATGTTTACTATTATATGAACATTTGGTAACTTGGATTACTCTGCCGTATTTTCATTAGCTGCTAATATAAGTGAAAATATTGTTACTATTATTGGTATTTGTTTATTAATAGGGGCTATGGCTAAAAGTTCACAAATTGGGCTTCATGTTTGGTTACCTCTTGCCATGGAAGGTCCTACACCTGTTTCTGCTTTGATTCATGCCGCTACAATGGTTACAGCTGGTGTGTATTTATTAATGCGAGCATCTCCTCTAATAGAATATAGTTCAACAGTGTTAATACTTTGTTTATGAATAGGTAGCATTACTACTGTGTTTAGTTCTCTAATAGGTTTATTCCAACAAGATATAAAAAAGGTTATAGCTTACTCTACTATGAGTCAATTAGGCATGATGGTTATTGCAGTAGGCTTGTCTTCATATAATGTTGCTCTATTTCACTTAGTTAACCACGCCTTTTATAAAGGACTTTTGTTTTTAGGAGCAGGTGCTGTAATACATGCTGTAGCTGATAATCAAGACTTTAGGAAATATGGTGGTTTAATAAGATTTTTACCTTTAACTTATTCAGTTATGCTAATAGCTTCTCTTAGTTTAGTGGCTTTTCCTTTTATGACTGGTTTTTATTCTAAAGATTTTATACTTGAGTCTGCATATGGACAATTTCAATTTTCTAGTATTGCTGTGTATTTTATAGCAACTATTGGTGCTATGTTTACTACCTTATATTCAGTTAAAGTTTTATATCTAACATTTATAACTAATCCTAATGGGCCTTTAGCTAATTATAAAAAAGCACATGAAGGTGATATGTTTATGAGCTTACCCTTAATTATATTGGCAGTTTTTTCTATATTTTTTGGTTATATAACTAAGGATATATTTATAGGATTAGCTTCTAACTTCTATGCAGACAACAGCTTATTTATACATCCTTTACATGAAATTATGTTAGAAACTGAATTTGCTGTTCCTAATTTTTTCAAATTATTGCCCTTATTATTAACGGTTATATTAAGTGCAGTATCATTAATATTATCTGAATACCTATTTAGTTTACTTATTAAGTTTAAGTTTACTAGACTGGGCTACAACACTTTTAGTTTTTTTAATCAACGCTTTATGATCGAGCTTTTTTATAACAAATATATTACTCGTTTTATACTTAACTTGGGAGGACAAACCACTAAAGTTTTAGATAAGGGTTCAGTAGAATTATTAGGGCCCTATGGCTTAGAAAAAGGACTACTGATATTAAGCAAAGGCCTAAGCAGTCTAAATACTGGTATCATAACTTCTTATGCTTTATATATATTAGTTGGTTTAATCATATATATATTAATACCTTATATGTCTATTAGAGACATTGGTTTATTATTGTTAATAATGTTTGTTCTACTTACAATAAGCATTGATTTAGATTCATATAAGTTTAGTGTATTTATTAGCTTACCTGTACAAAGCAATATCTTTTTTTGTGAAAAGTAATAACCTTTCTGTTATTACTGCAAAATTAATACAAATGATAGCGGATTAAACAGACTTATCACTAAATAATCAGTCTGATCTAGCTCATATTATATTAAAAAATTTTGCAAGATGTGTTTTTGTGGAATATTTTTTAATAAATCCTGATTGTGCAAGGAATTATTTTACATATCAAGATGTGTTTATTCTTTGACAAAAAACCATTTGTGGTGATCTAAAAAGATTGATTTATTATAAACATTGCTATACACATGGTTCTACTATTTTTAATCAAGATATATCATCTAAAGGTCATTAATTTTTTTATAAAGTAACTGCTAGATACAAAATAGGTAGTGTTAAAAAGATGGAACAGGCCTCCGATAGCCTTGCTGAATGAAGTAGGAATACAATCACGAAACGAGCTAAAAGACCCACATATATATTATTGCCTATTTTGCATTTACAATAAATTTATAAAAAACGTTAGAAAATTTTAAAGTGCATACATTGTCAGATCTTTTTGATGACTTTAAATAAAACAAATAGTAATAAAAATAAAAAAGGGATTAGCTCAATGGTAGAGCAATCGTTTTACACACGAAAGGTTAGGTGTTCAAATCACCTATCCCTTATGTATAATTAGGTTTACTAAGCTATATTCTAAATATAAAGGTATATATCCAATATTACACATTAACGTTTGTTTTTTATTGATGCATAACTTCTGATATTACTAGCATATTATAAATTATGTATGCAAAGCAATAAGTTTAGTTTTTTGCATGCAATGCTTACGGAGTATTAGACATCAGCAATATATTAAGCATGACATAAATAGAAAAGACCTAAAAAATAATGAGTATTATACATATATAGGTGTACCTGCAAGATTACGAATTATCAAAAGTAAGCATTAAAAATTTAACTGCATAGCTAACGTTTAACCCTTTTTTATAAGAAAGGTATAGCCATGCTAATATTCATTTTCATTTTAATCCATGTTATCCAAAAGACTATAGCCTAAATCAATTTCATCCTGAAATGCTCCCATATGTTTATCATCCTCATTTATAATTGTTCTCGTAAGCTCATATAACCGTGGATATTGTCGAACACCTTTATCTAGGCCCAGATATGTATCTGGTACAGTCACAGGCTGGGATTGTAGCTTCAACAATAGAGGTTGGTGCTATTGTTATAACAATAAAACAAAAAATTACTTTGTTTTAAACACCACTATTAAGGTGTAAACAGAAAGTATGATAATTTTTTTTATTCATATCTGCAAAAGCAAGGTAGACTAGTATTATCATTTTAATTAATACGTATTAAAGTGGTTAATTGTTATTATTGCTATGAATATAAGTAAGGTAAAATTAATTTACAATAGAATGGTTTAATTAAACCTACAAACACATTTATAACGATTAGGCTAGAAACTTTTTATTTAGTTTTTTATCGAGGCTTAAATTTGTAAGCATGCTAGAAGTATTATAAGTTAAGCATCCATAAAAATCAAAAAAAAAAATATTGAAATAGCAATATTTCATATAAGCATTAAATTTAATGCTTGGTTTATGTAGTCCTTTACTTATATCTTGCCTATCCCTATGGGTTATACCACTGATTCAGAACAAAAGATGCAGTTATTGAATAACAATACTGGAAAAAAAGATTTAAAATCTTATTACGAA